GGAGGAGTTGGTCCGAAGGACAACTCCGACCGATAGGGAGGAGTTGGCCCTCCGATAGGAGGGCAACTCCGAATTCCGATAGGGAGGAGTTGGTCCGAAGGACAACTCCGACCGATAGGGAGGAGTTGGCCCTCCGATAGGAGGGCAACTCCGAATTCCGATAGGGAGGAGTTGGTCCGAAGGACAACTCCGACCGATAGGGAGGAGTTGGCCCTCCGATAGGAGGGCAACTCCGAATTCCGATAGGGAGGAGTTGGTCCGAAGGACAACTCCGACCGATAGGGAGGAGTTGGCCCTCCGATAGGAGGGCAACTCCGAATTCCGATAGGGAGGAGTTGGTCCGAAGGACAACTCCGACCGATAGGGAGGAGTTGGCCCTCCGATAGGAGGGCAACTCCGAATTCCGATAGGGAGGAGTTGGTCCGAAGGACAACTCCGACCGATAGGGAGGAGTTGGCCCTCCGATAGGAGGGCAACTCCGAATTCCGATAGGGAGGAGTTGGTCCGAAGGACAACTCCGACCGATAGGGAGGAGTTGGCCCTCCGATAGGAGGGCAACTCCGAATTCCGATAGGGAGGAGTTGGTCCGAAGGACAACTCCGACCGATAGGGAGGAGTTGGCCCTCCGATAGGAGGGCAACTCCGAATTCCGATAGGGAGGAGTTGGTCCGAAGGACAACTCCGACCGATAGGGAGGAGTTGGCCCTCCGATAGGAGGGCAACTCCGAATTCCGATAGGGAGGAGTTGGTCCGAAGGACAACTCCGACCGATAGGGAGGAGTTGGCCCTCCGATAGGAGGGCAACTCCGAATTCCGATAGGGAGGAGTTGGTCCGAAGGACAACTCCGACCGATAGGGAGGAGTTGGCCCTCCGATAGGAGGGCAACTCCGAATTCCGATAGGGAGGAGTTGGTCCGAAGGACAACTCCGACCGATAGGGAGGAGTTGGCCCTCCGATAGGAGGGCAACTCCGACCCTCTCCCTATCGGTCGAGTGCCTAAAGGCCGAAGGGTCCGAACGAAGTGAGGACCACTCCGACCGAAGGGAGGAGTTGGAGGAGTGGGAGGAGTTGGTCCGAAGGACCACTCCGACCGATAGGGTCCGAACGAAGTGAGGACCACTCCGACCTACCGGGTCCGAACGAAGTGAGGACCACTCCGACCTACCGGGTCCGAACGAAGTGAGGACCACTCCGACCGATAGGGAGGAGTTGGGTTTAGGTGCTCTCTTCCCTAGTTAGGTGCTTCCCTTCTAAGGTGTAAGGTGTTTCCTTTCTCTCTCTTTCGGGCGAGCGATAGCGAGCCACTTACCCCCGATAGGGGGTAAGGGGTTTAGGCCAACTCCCCCAACTCCTCCCGGTAGGTCGGAGTGGTCCTTCGGACCAACTCCTCCCACTCCCCCCACTCCTCCCACTCCTCCCGGTAGGTCGGAGTGGTCCTCACTTCGTTCGGACCCGGTAGGTCGGAGTGGTCCTCACTTCGTTCGGACCCGGTAGGTCGGAGTGGTCCTCACTTCGTTCGGACCCGGTAGGTCGGAGTGGTCCTCACTTCGTTCGGACCCGGTAGGTCGGAGTGGTCCTCACTTCGTTCGGACCCGGTAGGTCGGAGTGGTCCTCACTTCGTTCGGACCCGGTAGGTCGGAGTGGTCCTCACTTCGTTCGGACCCGGTAGGTCGGAGTGGTCCTCACTTCGTTCGGACCCGGTAGGTCGGAGTGGTCCTCACTTCGTTCGGACCCTATCGGTCGGAGTGGTCCTCCTATCGGAGGACCCTTACCCCCTATCGGGGGTAAGTGGCTCGCTATCGCTCGCCCGAAAGAGAGGGAAGGGAAGCACCTAACTAGGGTAGAGAGCCCCTATTCGATCTACGTGACCAAATTTTCCACTCGATCCCACTATTTGATTCCTTCAAAGGAAAAGACGAGATTGGTTCCTTCACGAAGATGAACGAGAAGTTCCCCTTCACGTGATGGAAATGGGACCGATGGGAATGGGACTGAGTGACACCTGGGCTGAGCTCCCTACTTTTCCTTTCTCCATGGAACTTTCTTTTCTTTCAAGAATCAGTATTGGTTCCGGCACGGTATATTTCCTAACGGATTCCATCCAGCCACAGGTTCCCCTACGACTACCATGTTACGACTTCACCTCAGTCACTGACCCAACCGTGGTATGCGCCAATAAGACCACCAAACCCCCTGCCGTGTGCCACACTCAACTAGGCGTGGAGCACTAGAGGAATGGGTGATCCTTGGTCGATGCTTCGGGCGGAACCAATTCCCAGGGTGTGACGGGCGGTGTGTACAGGGCCCGGGTACATATTCACCGCGGCATGCTGATCCGCGATTACTAGCGATTCCAACTTCATGTTCTCGAGTTGCAGAGAACAATCCGAACTGAGGCAATCTTTCTGGATTCGCTCCGCCTTACGGCCTTGCTTCCTATTGTAATTGCCATTGTAGCACGTGTGTAGCCCAGCCCATAAGGGCCATGCGGACTTGACGTCATCCCCACCTTCCTCCATAAGTAGACTAGGCAGGCAGTCTTTTGTGAGTGCAACACCTGCAGCACTGTCATCAATCCGATGTAGTCCGCAGCATGTCTTAGCAACACAAAACGGGGGTTTCGCTCGTTATAGGAGTTAACCAGAAACGTCTCACGACACGAGCTGACGACAGCCATGCAGCACCTGTATGAATGGCACGTTCCATCCTTCACAGGACAAGCACACTTGTGAACTGGCAGTTCATATGTCAAGTGTTCATACGTCAAGGGCTGGTAAGGTTTTGCGCGTTGTATCGAATTAAACCACATGCTCCACCGCTTGTGCAGGCCCCCGTCAATTCCTTTGAGTTTCAGTCTTGCGACCGTACTCCCCAGGCGGAGTGTTTAACGCGTTAGCTGGGCCCCCGATCCGCTTGCGGACCAAGGACGAACACTCATCGTTTACGGCATGGACTACCAGGGTATCTAATCCTGTTTGCTCCCCATGCTTTCGCACCCCAGCGTCAGTAGAGACCCAGAAAGCTGCCTTCGCTATTTCGGCGTTCCTTCGTATATCTCCGGATTTTATCCCTACACACGAAATTCCACTCTCCTCTATCTCACTCGAGTAAATTGGTTTTGAAAGCATTCCGCCAGTTGAGCTGGCGCCTTTCACTTTCAACCTGATTCACCGCCTACGTGCTCTTTACGCCCAGTCATTCCGAATAACACTTGCCCCCCCCGTCTTACCGCGGCTGCTGGCACGGAGTTAGCCGGGGCTTCTTCTTCGGGTCTTGTCATAATCTAAACCCGACGAAAGAGCTTTACAAGCGGCATTGCCCTTCCTCGCTTACGCGACGTTTTCCACTCACTCACGCGATATTGCTGGATCAGGCTTTCGCCCATTGTCCAATATTCCCCACTGCTGCCTCCCGTAGGAGTCTGGGCCGTGTCTCAGTCCCAGTGTGGCTGATCGTCCGAAAAGACCAGCTAAGCATCTGCGGCTTGGTCAGCCTTTACCTAACCAACTACCTAATACTACGCAGGCTCATCAAACAGCGCTTTTTAGCTTTCCCGAATTTTCATTTCGTTTATTCAGGATTTGGCCCAAACTGTTTGGCAGATTCCCACGCCTTACGCACCCGTTCGCCACGGAAGTTTTCAACTGTTCGCCCGGAAAACCACGTTGACTTGCATGTGTTAAGCATATCGCTAGCGTTCATTCTGAGCCAGGATCAAACTCGGGTTTTTTGGTAGGTTTACTGTCTCTGCCCTAATCGAGCCGAGACAGAACTGATTCTGTGTTCAAAGGCTGATAAAGGCTTTCTATTTACTTGATTCTTCCATTGGTGGTGGTTGGGGCCATAGCCGCAGTTGGTGGGTAGGGAGTGAAAGCTAGCGCTTCGCAGCGACGAGGAGGGGGGTACCTACTACCTGGGGGTAGGGGGTCTTAGCGCGTAGCGCGGGTAGAATTCCCGTTGTACGTATCATTGCCTAGGTAGTACCCCCCGTGTGTGTACCCTTGCGCCGAGACGGTAGGGTAAGGCAGAACTGGTTTGTGAACCAAGCCGCTTCCCCACCTTTCGCATACCTCCATTCCAGATCTGCCCGGGCCCGGGACTGATTGAGAAAGTGCGAAAGGCGGTGCGAGTGCTCTAGAAAAGTAAGTTAGGGAAGTTACGCTTGGAGGTTCCGAGGGATACTCGACTGTGTCGGAGAAGGCGCGTTAGCTCGACCTACCGTAAGAGGGAGGGGGCGAAGCCCTAGGGGGCCTAGGGAAGCAGTGCTTAGCTTTCCAACTCCTCCCTATCGGTCGGAGTTGGGGGAGTTGGAAGACAACAAATAATTCCGAAGGGTCCGAACGAAGTGAGGACAACTCCGACCCTCTCCCTATCGGTCGAGTGCCTAAAGGCCGAAGGGTCCGAACGAAGTGAGGACCACTCCGACCGAAGGGAGGAGTGGGAGGAGTTGGAGGAGTTGGCCCTTTAAAGGAGCGCCGTCGCGAAAACCGGGTAATTTGATTGAATTTAAGCGCTCCAACTCCTCCCTCTCGGAATTCGGAGTGGTCCTATCGGACCAACTCCTCCCTCTCGGAATTCGGAGTTGCCCTCCTATCGGAGGGCAGGGGGCCTGGCCGGCCCCCGCGGGGGGCGCGTAGCGCCCCCCTGCCCTTAAAAGAACTGAATTTTCAATGAAATTAAAGTGACTTTAAAGCGGTCTTTAGACACTCGACCGAAGGGAGAGGGCGGTTAATCATTAATTTTCAAGGAAATTAAATTAAAGTAACCTAATTAATTTTCAAGGAAATTAAATTAAAGTAACCTCAGCGGCCGGGTCCGAGCGAAGCGAGGACCACTCCGCCGAAGGGAGGAGTTGGAGGACAACTCCGAATTCCGAAGGGAGGAGTGGGGGGAGTTGGCAGCGCTACTTTTAACTGCTTAATTTAGAATTAACGTAACCTAGGGAATTTAATTTAATTTAAATGACCGAAGGCCACCCTGCCCGAACTTCTGCAGTGCAGCCAGCTATTGAAGTCGGGCGGCTCGATTCCGGCCTCGCGTAGATGCCCTACCTTGCTGCTGTGGAACCATCAATGAATCAACCTAGACTTAACCCAAAAAGAAGCCACCTCTTTGATACGTAATTAGAATCAACTGCTGCCAAGAAACAAAACAGAAGTAACTCTTGTCCATGTTTGGAGCTGTTTTCCACTAAAAAGTCGATTGGCGGGATGGAGCTTGAATCCACCGGGTCGAACGAGCCACGTTTGTTGTTTCCACCAAATCCTCTCAATCCCGGTGAGCTACCATTTCTATCTATAGTTGATCGGATCGGAATACATACCGAATCTCGGGAGGTGCCTTTGTGAGGGAGGGGAGTAAACAGAGGAGATGGCCTACATCTATCTCATGGCAAGCTCGGCTCCTGGTTTGAGAAAGCTGAAACCCACCCCAATGACTCTGTCTCCCCGGAGGATATGTCCTTGTTACACAGCCAGCTATGGAAGTCGGCACGGATTCAACTGGCTGGGAATCTGCAGACGGGAGGAAATCGGATGGCATTGGACTTTTATTTCCTCGGGCTAGGGGAAGGAATCAAGCTTTCGATGCAGGCAGCTCAGCGCCGGATCTATATTCCGTTGACTGCCCATCCGCCCAACTCCCCCCACTCCTCCCGGTAGGTCGGAGTTGTCCTCACTTCGTTCGGACCCCTTTTAAAGCGTTACTTTAATTTAGTTTCAATTCAATTTAAGGTCTCCAACTCCCCCCACTCCTCCCTTCGGTCGGAGTGGTCCTCACTTCGTTCGGACCCTTCGGCCTTTAGGCACTCGACCGATAGGGAGAGGGTCGGAGTTGTCCTCGCCTCGGACCCTTCGGTCGAACCCTGGAAAGAGAAGCGATAAGGTAAGTTGCGCTAACGCGCAACTTACCCCTTCATGCAATTAGTAGATTCTACTGCAATAGTCCCGCGAATCCAAAAAGTAATCACCAGAATGGCCGGCCCAATCGCGGATTCCGCAGCTGCCACCGTTGACACCAATGAAGCGAATGATTAACCCATCATATCATCCAGATACACAGAAAAAACCGAAAAGTTCGAATTAACAGCCGGTAACATTGACTCGATTGGCATTGACATGATAATAATGTTCCTTCTATTCGAGAAGATTCCCCGAATACCTAAGAGGGGAAGAATCATAGAAAGGGTGAAATATTCGACTAGATACATGGAACGTCTCTTTTTGTTCCTTCCCCCCAATAGAAGGGGGGGTTCCTTGTATCATTCATGGCAGGTTCCTCCGTCCCCGACCAAGTATTCTACACACATAGATCTATATATGTGTGTGTATGTCCCTCCGTTTATTCCGCTCCTGGAGAGACGTCGGACTAGTTTTGTTCACCCTTCCTTCAGAAATCCGATCGGAGGGACCCTTTAATTTACTTTAATTTAAAATTAATTGAAACGCCCAGAAAGAGGCGTCCTCGCCCCTACGTGGGGCGCAGTGAGATCCCATGGAATCGTCGATGAACCGGGCGGGATCCAGCGGAACCTGTAGCTGCTGCGGTATGGGGGGAAACCGCTCAAGAGGAAGCCGAGATTTGATTCTATATAGTGATTTTTGCAATCAATCAGCCCCTTTAAAGTGGGTGGTAGATTGAGTTGCGTTTATCAGACCCTTTAAAAGCCCTCCCTAGGGATTATTTGTTGTCTTCCAACTCCCCCCACTCCTCCCGGTAGGTCGGAGTTGTCCTCCCGGTAGGCCGGCAGTTAAAAGTGTTTAAAGCTCCCTAGTACTTTAAAGTACTTTTAGCGCTGGTTTTCGCGACGGCGCTCCTTTAAAGGGCCAACTCCCCCCACTCCTCCCACTCCTCCCTTCGGTCGGAGTGGTCCTCACTTCGTTCGGACCCTTCGGCCTTTAGGCACTCGACCGATAGGGAGAGGGTCGGAGTGGTCCTCACTTCGTTCGGACCCTAGAAGCTGGCCCCACGAAGGGTGAATAAATAAGTGGGTTGGACCTTTAAAAGAGCTTAATTACTCTCTGTTCGTGCTACCAACTATCGGTTTAGTTTTGCTTTGGTTCCATCTGGTGACCCTGAATGGAGGACACGGAGTGAGTACCAAATGCTCGGCCATTCTGACCCTCCCCCTTACCTTCCCCTTCCCTTTATCTCCCCCCCCCCCCTCAGCCACTAGGGCCGGCCACTACAGCTTAACTTACTACCAGAATTTCAGGAATCAGGAGGGTTGATGCGGAAAAAAAGAAAAGAGCCTCCCGAAGAAGTGGTGGGCCTAGTTAATGCGGAAAAAAAGAAAAAAGCCTTTAAAGAAAGAAAGTACTTCAGTTCTTGCCACCACTAGTGCTCCGTAGCTCTTGGAGCACTAACTAAAGGGTTGTTCGACACTATGGTCCCGGAGCGCTTCGCGGGCTAGTTTTCCCCCCTCACCGAGATGGGTCCAACAGCAGGGCTTACTGGTACAAGATATAACAGGATTTAACAAGGGTGTGTGTTCCCCGGCAGGGGCTGGAGTAGGCTAATATTGGAGATTCCTTATCCCCCTTCTAGAGGGCAAGAAAACGCTCAGCTTCGCCTTTAAAGGCGCGTAAAAAGGAGAAATTTTTAGCTAGATTTCTTTCCCCCATCCTGGATTCAAGAAAGTTACTACTCACGTATGGGAAAAGGAGCAAAAAACCCTTTCTTTAAGTGCCATCCTTTTCTCGAGAGAGTTACTACTTACGTATGACAAAAAGAAGCATCAACACTTCAATTCTGGCGCCCTGAAGGGATTCGGGAAAGTTGATACTTCCCACTTTTTTCTGTGGAGGGGGATAATGAATCTCCGATATTAGCATCAACCACTCAAATTCTGCTGGTATGCACCCTTGAGAAGGGATTCAAAGTTTCTACTGACCCCGGCCAAAAATACAAATAGCCACAAGAGGTGAGCGCGTTGAACCTTCCCCCTAGATAGGCTAGGCTCAGCCCTTCTCGTTCTTGAAGGGCTGACCACTTTTTTGAGGGGGAGCGGAATTTGTTTTACAAATCCCGTGTCTATATACAAAATTGCTTTCCGGCTACGCGCTTTCCCTTTAAGTGCTTCCTCTTCACTGAGGAACTTGAATATAAGTCAATAGGATCAATGGTAGATAGATGGAAAGACTTCAGACTGGGGCTTTGGCGCGCCAGTTGACTGGTAGAGGCGGAAATAATAAAGGGGTATGAACTGCGTGTTGTTCCAATCAAACCCCCTCTGTTGACAAATACCACGACATTTTACAAGGCTTTCCGTGGCTCTTTCAGAGGTCTTGAGAGGCTTGAAAAACGCACTGAAAGAGTAACAACTTCGGGTGAGTCAAAATTCAGAGGCCTATAAAGTTCACGGGGATGGCCTATCAATTAATTCGGAGCCACTAGGTGACCTACGAAGGGTGACTCCTTTAGAAGGGACTACTCCTTTGCATGCACGTATAGGGGGTACTCCTTGGCAGATGCAGATTGCGGGGTACTCATTTGCAGAAGGGGGTACTCCTTTGCTGCACCGTATAAGGGGACGCAGAACGGAGGGTACGAATTACTCCCTACGTAAAAGGTCTTCTAATTGGTTGATCAATCCCAAACTGATAAACACGGTCACCCTCGGGCGTACCAATCGGTTGGAATAGGGAGATTTCGATTGGAATAGAATCTTCCCCGTGTTTGGGAGAGAAGGGCAGGGTGGCCTACGGCCACCTTTAAAGGGCAGGGGGGCGAGCTTGCGAGCCGGTCAGCCTGCCGGGCTGCCCTGCCCAGGAAAACGCGTAGCGTTTTCCTACGGGGGTACTACAAAGGTCTTCTAACCGGCAAGGCCCCCTGCGGGGGCCCTGCCGTACACGCGGGACTGAAGTACTCGTAGTCTGGCCGTATATTCACGCGCATACTCTACTTCGGAAACCTCCGAAACACACTACTTCGCCGCCCTTTAGAGCAGGCCGAGGCTGGCCAACTCCCCCCACTCCCCCCACTCCTCCCTTTGGTCGGAGTTGTCCTTCGGACCCTTTGGGCCCGGGGGGGGCCGGAGGCCCCCCACCCCAAAGTTTCACTGCGTCGTTACGTTCGTACGTGCTCAGATGAGAGATCAATACCTGAACAGATTATTACCTCCGCCTTTTCCTAATATACATATGCGCTTTTTACGCCATTGTTGGAAGGTACTCAGGTCTAGCCTTTCCCCTCTCTCGAACTCTTCCCAGGATGGATCCACCCCTTCTCAACCTCGGTCACCACCCATCGTTGGGGCCTGAGACACACACTCGCGCATTCCAACTCCCCCCACTCCTCCCGGTAGGTCGGAGTTGTCCTCACTTCGTTCGGACCCTATCGGAATTATTTGTGGCCAACTCCCCCCACTCCTCCCTTCGGTCGGAGTTGTCCTCACTTCGTTCGGACCCTTCGGCGGAGTTGTCCTCGCTTCGCTCGGACCCGGCCGCTGAGGTTACTTTAATTTAATTTCATTGAAAATTAAAGTGGGGTTACTTTAATTTAATTTCATTGAAAATTAAAGTGGGGTTACTTTAATTTAATTTCATTGAAAATTAAAGGTTACTTAGGTTTACTTTAATTTAATTTCATTGAAAATTAAAGGTTCTTACGGTTTTCGCGACGGCGCTCCTTTAAAGGGCCCTTTAAAGCCCTCCCAATAAGGAGGGCAACTCCGACCTACCGGGAGGAGTTGGAATCAATGAATCAATTCCGCCGTGGTGGAGCAGGTAGAGACAGAGGAAGAGTCGACCTCATTTCTGGCCTGCTTTAGAAGAACCCAAAAGGTGAGATCTAGAAACTCTCTTTACACCTATTAACAAAGAACATCACTCCTTCCCATACACCTCGAAACAAACCACAGGAACAGAGATTCATACTTTCCACCATAGATTGGAAGGTAGCTATATTCGGCTCAGTGAATCCTTCCATTTCGAGAGCGAGCATCACAGTCAGAAGCTTTGGCAGAAGCACCACCCATTGAATAAGCGATTGACCGGCCAACTCCTCCCTATCGGTCGGAGTTGTCCTTCGGACCAACTCCTCCCACTCCTCCCTTCGGTCGGAGTGGTCCTCACTTCGTTCGGACCCGGTAGGTCGGAGTGGTCCTCACTTCGTTCGGACCCGGTAGGTCGGAGTGGTCCTCACTTCGTTCGGACCCTTCGGTCGGAGTGGTCCTCACTTCGTTCGGACCCTATCGGTCGGAGTGGCCCTCCTATCGGAGGGCAGGGGGCCTGGCCGGCCCCCGCGGGGGGCGCGTAGCGCCCCCCTGCCCTTCTGTGAAAAAGAGTCCGACTTTTTGGTTTTAGTGCTACTTATTAGGTAACTGCTGCTTTAACTCATTACCCCGGCGCTTTCGAACTGCCTCTGCCACTGATCCCCGGTCAACTGTCCTTGCTTCTGGAACAGGGTATGAATCCACCCGGGTCATTGGATAACGCCCGGCCCTAGACTCATTCACACGCGACAAGTGGATGTCGTGAAGCCGGTGAGCGTCATGCTATGGTTGTGGGTGATAAAAGGCCGCCCCGTAGGGTGATGCTTTTGCTCAGTCAACTGGATCAAATGCCTGGGGTTACTTTAATTTAATTTCATTGAAAATTAAAGGTTCTTAGGCTGATTCAACTGAAGAAAAGTAAACAACTGGCACTGCACCTTAGGATGCATATCTAGATCCAGGCTGGGTGGCAAATGTTGAGGTGTGCAATTGACAGGTTTTGTGTTTTCGTGACAATAGAGATCCAGGACCAATAGCAGAGGTGCGCACAACATATAGAGGCAGCAGAGTCCTTTCTCTCAAGAGGGGGCAGTTTATCCTATTGATTCTATTGATAGGGGCTTATCAATTACTTCACCAGTCGAGCAATAGGGGAGTGCGGGGGCCTCTCCGTACGAGGAAGGAACAAGGGAAAGATAGCAACAATACGGACGGTCGGGGGAAAGCACCGAGGGAGAGCGTTCGCGTGGACTAGAGGTAGCTCGCAGTAGTACAATGAAGATTGGGTCCGCTTCATGAGCTATTCGTAGCCCCAGGTAAGGAACGGGATATAGCTTGCACCAGTATAGGACCATCAACGTGCCATATACAACAGCTCTCACTTTAATTTAATTTCATTGAAAATTAAAGGTTATTAACAATCCAACTCCTCCCGGTAGGTCGGAGTTGCCCTCCTGCCGGAGGGCAGGGGGCCTTCGGCCCCTTTAAAGGGGGGCCTTCGGCCCCCTGCCCTTGGTCACTTCCGGTCATCACTTGGCGTTAGTGGATCCAAAATCTCCACTTAGACCTCCCCCTTCATGCCCAACTCCCCTCTCGGGGAGTTGTCCTCGCTTCGCCCGGACCAACTCCTCCCTATCGGTCGGAGTTGGGCAGGGGGCCTTGCCGGCCCTTAGGGGGCCCCTGCCAACTCCTCCCCTCGGTCGGAGTTGTCCTCCCGTAGGTCGGACCAACTCCTCCCTATCGGAATTCGGAGTTGCCCGGGCCAACTCCCCCCACTCCTCCCGGTAGGTCGGAGTTGTCCTCACTTCGTTCGGACCCTTCGGCGGAGTTGTCCTCCTTAGGAGGACCAACTCCTCCCGTAGGTCGGAGTTGCCAACTCCTCCCGGTAGGTCGGAGTGGTCCTCACTTCGTTCGGACCCCTTTTAAAGCGTTACTTTAATTTAGTTTCAATTCAATTTAAGGCTTCCAACTCCCCCCACTCCTCCCGGTAGGTCGGAGTGGTCCTCACTTCGTTCGGACCCTTCGGCCTTTAGGCACTCGACCGATAGGGAGAGGGTCGGAGTTGTCCTCGCTTCGCTTGGACCCTGATGTGAAATTCTCTGTCGTTGTCTGAAGCCATTTTGTCTCAGTAAGAATCAAAGCAGTGAGTAGTGCAGGATAGATTCCCGTGATCAATTCCCAGGAGGCTGATCAGGCGGATTCCGAAACAGGAGGAACTTTTTAAAAGGCTTGAAAGGTCAGTAGTCTCGGCCTTCCTTTCTCGCTAGAAGCTCCTCCTCCTTTTTGAACCCACTTCCGCTCTTCTCCCCCTTACCCCTCATTCGAATTTTGAGACAAGAAGGTCCCCTGGCCCCAGCAAGGGGGCGGAGCGTAGCGCTTTCCACTTTCGGGCAAAAAACGCGTTTTTTCCCAAAGCGGCCCGGGCGAGTGCGAAGCACGAGACTTACCCCGACCTAGTCCCCATGATCGGACGCACCACATCCAACACCCAGGTACAAACGCCGGGATGCACACGTACACACTCGGCAGGTGCGAAACACAGGTATTCTAGGTTTTTTCCAGGGTCCGAACGAAGTGAGGACAACTCCGACCCTCTCCCTATCGGTCGAGTGCCTAAAGGCCGAAGGGTCCGAACGAAGTGAGGACCACTCCGACCGAAGGGAGGAGTTGGAGGAGTTGGCCCTTTAAAGGAGCGCCTTTTAAAGTCGCGAAAACCTGCTCCCTTTTTAGAATTCGGTCTTTAGACACTCGACCGAAGGGAGAGGGCCTTAGAAAGGCCCCCTGCCCGACCGAGGGGAGGAGTTGGCAGGGTGGCGCCACCTTTAAAGGAGCCCCCTGCGGGGGCCCTGCCCTCGCTAGGCGGGGGAGGCGAGCTTAACTTGATAGGAAGAATGAGTTGAGCGTTCTTTATACGATGGCAGTAGGGCTTATGTGCGTGGTGTGCTAAGTGGAGCGCCCTTCCTAGATAGGGCGATCTTTTTCTCAACTTATCTCTGTCGTGGAAACATCAGCTCGTTAAGAGGTTGAACAAAACTAAACATGCATCGTCGGTTAAGGGACATGAGACTTATTCTTCTTCAGTGCTAAGAACGAGCGGATAAGTGACCAATGGTTCGACCCAGGCTTCGAGTGCTTCTTTGGCTATAGAAAATCGGCAGGGCAGCCTGCCAGGCTGCCCGGGCGCTAACGCGCCCCCCTGCCATTCATTCAGCCGGTTGTTGAGCACCAGCCTGAGACCGGGTCGGCATCGATGAAGATGCAGGCCTTCGTTCGGGGCTGCCCTTCCATGGGGGCGGTACCTTTGCTCACTGAAGTTAAGGAACTGGAGAAGAACCCGGGCGATAAACTCCAGGCTTCTTCGAACTATCAATCGAGTCTCCTTAGCAGTATAGTTGACAATCACTATCGATCGCCTCAGCCCGCTCGTACTTCTTTGTCTCAATCGTTCCTTCCCTTCGCACCTCCTTTTCTTTTCTTTTCCGCGTAGCGCTTCCCCTTTTTATACGCGCTTCCCCTTTTTATAGAAGTGAAATTCTGAAGTGGAAAGCGCGTAGCGCTTTACCCGGGTCCCCAGCCGGGGCACGGCATGCTGGGTGTTATGGAAGTATCGATTATCCACTCGCCTTAGAAAGGTTGGTTGCTCATTGGCCGATTCCATCTCGGAAAGAGGAGAGGATTTGGGGAAGAAGATACGAGCATCATTAGCCAGGTTCTATCCTTCGACAAAAGTGGTGAGTGGAAGGCCGAGGCTGGCCCAAAGGGCCCTCCGATAGGAGGGCCACTCCGACCGATAGGGTCCGAACGAAGTGAGGACAACTCCGACCCTCTCCCTATCGGTCGAGTGCCTAAAGGCCGAAGGGTCCGAACGAAGTGAGGACCACTCCGACCGAAGGGAGGAGTTGGAGGAGTGGGAGGAGTTGGTCCGAAGGACAACTCCGACCGATAGGGTCCGAACGAAGTGAGGACCACTCCGACCGATAGGGTCCGAACGAAGTGAGGACCACTCCGACCGAAGGGAGGAGTGGGAGGAGTTGGAGGAGTTGGCCCTCCGAAGGAGGACCACTCCGACCGATAGGGTCCGAACGAAGTGAGGACCACTCCGACCGATAGGGTCCGAACGAAGTGAGGACCACTCCGACCGAAGGGAGGAGTGGGAGGAGTTGGCCCTCCGATAGGAGGGCAACTCCGAATTCCGAGAGGGAGGAGTTGGTCCGATAGGACCACTCCGAATTCCGAGAGGGAGGAGTTGGCCAGCCCGGGGGGGCCGGAGGCCCCCCACCCCTTCATTTCGTGCGACGAGTCAATTCCCAATGCGATGCTGCTATCCGTTCGACGATCCTACTTCTGATGTCACCCCACCTCTCCCGCCTTCTTCTCTCTCTTGGAGGTGGGATAATTAGGAAAAACTCTACAAGTATCGGGGAGGATGATGCATAAAGACTAGACAAGTGCTGCGCCTCGGGCAACTCCTCCCGGTAGGTCGGAGTTGCCCTCCTGCCGGAGGGCGGGCCCTTTAAAGTGGCACTTTAATTTCATTGAAATTAGATTAAAGTAACGCTTTAAAAGGGGTCCGAACGAAGTGAGGACAACTCCGACCCTCTCCCTATCGGTCGAGTGCCTAAAGGCCGTGGCGGGAGGAGTTAGGGGAGTTGGCCTTGCCGGCCGAGGCTGGCCCGGAAGGGCCCGGGGGGGGGCCGGAGGCCCCCCACCCCTTATTAGGGGGGTTTAAAGTAGCGACTTTGAACCAACTCCTCCCGGTAGGTCGGAGTTGTCCTCGCTATGCTCGGACCCTGCCAACTCCTCCCTAGGAATTCGGAGTTGCCCTCCTGCCGGAGGGCGGGCCAGGGGAGCGCATAGCGCGAAAACCGTAGGGGGAAGTACCCCTGCCCGACCGAAGGGAGGAGTTGGAAATAAGCACATTTTAGGCAGGCCCAAACGTCGATTCTTGAGCGGCCGGCACCGTAGCTTTCTTTCGGACCAAGTATCGAATTAGCGGCATCTCGGATATCAATACCCAAGCCGCCCCTGCCGGGCTTCCCATAGACTAGCGGCATAAAAAGCTGACCAATTTACGTGTCAGTAGTTTCATGGTGGTAATGTATCGGTCGGATCTAGCCTAGGCTTTCGGAACTCTGGCAGCTCTTGGTGCAGGTACGAATAGAAGTCAACTCCCCCCACTCCTCCCGGTAGGTCGGAGTGGTCCTCACTTCGTTCGGACCCGGTAGGTCGGAGTGGCCCGTAGGGCAGGGGGGCCTTCGGCCCCCTGCCTGGCAGGGTCCTCCGACAGGAGGACAACTCCGAATTCCGAGAGGGAGGAGTGGGTCAAGAACCTTTAATTTAATTTAATTTAAACTTAAGTAAGTCTTTAAAGCGCAACTCCTCCCTTCGGCCTTTAGGCACTCGACCGATAGGGAGAGGGTCGGAGTTGTCCTCACTTCGTTCGGACCCTTAAATTGAATTGAAACTAAATTAAAGTAACGCTTTAAAAGGGGTCCGAACGAAGTGAGGACCACTCCGACCGAAGGGTCCGAACGAAGTGAGGACAACTCCGACCAAAGGGAGGAGTGGGGGGAGTTGGGGGGAGTTGGCCCTTTAAAGTCGGCCTTGCTTTCTTAGTTAGGTTAAAGCGCGTAGCGAGACACACACTAAACGCGTAACACGCATTTCGGAAGAAGTGCTAGGCGCCCCTTTAAAAAGTGCCACGTACCCCTATAGGCACGCCACTAGGCGGGGGTACCTAAGCTGTTCAGCCCCGGCACTTAGTGGCAAATGAAGGTGGGCACATAGCATTTTATTCGCCGGTACCAGCGAAGCCCTTTTAAAAGGCGCATACTTCCGGATCACGAGTAGCACGTAGCGACCACTAGGCAGCGACCAGTAACACACGAAGAATCTGAGTAGAATAAGCGCCTTCATCAATCCGCTACGGGAGTTTAAATTAAATTAAACCACCACTAGTAGCGCATACTGAAGCTTCCCCACGAATTTGAATAGAATAAGCGTCAATTCGAGTGAGCGGAAATGCCCTTTTTAAAGTAGCGCGAGAACTAGTTGGCACGTAGCGCTTTCCGTGCTGCGCTCTGCGTCAGTAGTGTTGTGCCTTTTAAGCGCCCCAATGATCCATGCTTCATGCTCCACCAAACATCAATGGAGAGGCCACATTCCGGGAGACGGAATCCTTACCCTCCCGTAGGTCGGGTAAGTGGCGTAGCCCGACGATAGGCACCCCGTAGCGGGTAAGGACACTGGCTAAGTACGACATTGCGTGGTGGGTGCCGGCCCGCCTTCTAGTAGCCCTTCAGTCAATCCCCGCCGATCTTTGCCCCTTTCACTTCTTTGCCCTCCCCCTTTCCGCCTTTGTCCTTCCCCTTGCAACAACTCTCGAGCGGTCAAAACGCCCGCCCTTGCAGCATCCGATCTTCCACCTTTATTGAACAGCTGATCCTCTACTTTTCTTCCTCTCTTGAACAGCCGATCTTTATCCCTCTATTCCTCTTTGATCAGCTGTTAGCCGGGCTGATCTTTCACTTTCTAAATCTCAAGAATCAGTTGTTAGCCTTTAAAGGGCATAAAGCTTTTCAAGAAATTGAAAGGCTAGCTAGTTAGTGTTTTTGAGCCTTTCAAAGCGGCGCCATAGAGTTGGAGTAAAATAAGGTGCATTGGGGTGTGTATAATCAGTTGTAGAAAAAGCTCGGAAGAGACGATCTTGCCCTTGGAGCAGACGATTCTCCCCAACTCCCCGAGCCGGGGAGTTGGATACCCACAACGCGAAAAACTGATAGTTTTGTCTCAACACTCCAACCTGCCAGGGCGGTCGAACCACGTCTCCCGAGAGTTCTCAGTACATATGGCGTAAAACGCTTTTCACGTATCGGGGTCGGAATGGAATCGGGTGTTTCACGTCTTACTCTAGTGCCGCCCGTTACTCTTTAGGAGACATCCGCCCCAGAGAAACTACCCAACCTTTCCTCATCTCACTCTTGAATCGAGTTGCGTTGGATAGATTCTATTTACGTGATTTCTGGGAGACGGCATGTTTGGGCTAGCCTTCCTTTTGCCCACCCACTACTAGGATTGGTGCTTTCGCTAATGGTTTCTTATGCAGGGAAAGGGAGGGCCTTTGGCCCGACCGGCAGCTGGGAAGGGCGAAAGTGTGCAGGGAAGGGCAATGGGAAGGAAGGGCGCAAGTGGGCGTGCTGGGGTGAGGGGTGGTGCCGCTTTCATCCGAATAAGTGGTTCCTGATTGATTCGTCTTAGATGTAAATAGCCTTACCACTGGAAGTATAGTGTGGTTCCACCTCGCAAGGAGAACAACAAGCGATAGATTGAAGATCAACAGGGCTTGATCCAATGATCAAGGAAAGGAATAGGCAGAGAAAGAGCCTTTAAAGTGCTAAGCCCTTAAGTGGCGCTTAGGCTAGTATTGGCACTTTCAGGTGGGCCAGAAAAGAGCCCCAAAGGGAGTCGGACCCGCCCTCCGGGCGGAATAGGAATACTCGAAACATCCGGATCGATCCAAAAGACTGGGGGTTACTTTAATTTAATTTCATTGAAAATGAAAGGTTCTTAGGCCATTCTTTCGAATGCGAGACACTAATCCTACGGCAGCCCCTTGGCGCAGCGCCGATCAGGATGCGGTATTTACATCGTACTCTCTATAGGGCACGTATTCGCACAAAATCTATACGTTTTTTTCTAATTCACGTATATAGATTTGGTGACGACCGGTGGCCTCCATCTATCGGTGCAGGGGCTGACGTACGCTATGCGCTCTTACCAGGAACGCGCTTTCCCGTGCCAGTACTGACTGAAGTAAGGTTCGACCCAACAAGTTATTCTGGGTCCTACGCTCGTAGGCACAACTTTTTGAGTAAATAATAGGTTCCTTCTCAATCCTTTCTCCTCTACCTTCGGAAAGCTAGCTCACTTCGGAGAGAGAGCCTAACCAACCAAAGAGAAGAAAGGCTAGCTTGCTCTGGAGAGGGAGCTAGTTCATTCACCTTGGAAAGAGGAATATTGGTGGTCTTCTATAGACTTGATTCCAATAGGTCCAAAAAGAGACAACAAGTTAGTTTCTTTTTACAGAACCTGGAACGATTGGAGAGAATCCTTATAAGTGCCCATCACTACGAGTAGTATCGAGTACTTACGTAGAGTACTGTACCCATACTAAAAGCCCTTTAAAGGCGTATATATATAGAACCTTTATTGGACTCCGATCACATATGGTTCTCGACCTGCAAACCGGGAGAGGGTATGGCCCAGCTCCACGGGTCGAGGCTGCTCGGCTCTCTCTGATCTCCACCAAGCCCATCTCCCTCTCCGGCAAGTAGTTTCTTTGCCGGGAAGGGAGAAAGAAGGGCTTGAAACCTTGGAGCGCGAAGTGCCAATCACTCTACGAGTACCGCTTTAAAGGGTGGTGGTAGGGAGTTGGCCTGCTGTCGGCCTATGATAGGCGCGAAGAAGCTGATTCCGGTTGGCAAGCATTTACGCGGTCAAGACCTTATTTACGCGGGATCAATCTAAAGCCCACTTTGGTTCGTCATCCACGAAGTTCAGCCCCTACCCCAGCAGCGCTAAAAGGGCCCGGATTTTCCAAGAAATTTGTTCGAAGATAAACGACCGCGAAGCACTTAAAGGGGTGGTGGTGAGCTAGGTGCCAACCGGGAAGCGGCGCCCGGCGGGTTGAGGCCAACTCGAGCACAGAGGAAGGGCGTTCTGGTTGACCAATTTCGTTTTCAAAAGAAAGCGCTACTTTAAAGGTTGTGGTAAAATACATGACTTTAAAGCGCCACTCGAGCCGCACCTTTCCCACTTTGCCCAGCATATTCTGCCGCTCCCTCCCCCGCCTAGCCCTACTCACGAGCCTACAGCCCCTCGACCTATCATAATACCAAGCTTTTTCATTCAGAAAGAGCCGGTGTTGGGGGCAGGCGAAGCACATGAAAGGGCGAAGCCTCTTGCGACACGCGGAAACGCGAGACGCAGTTGTTGGACGCGCTTGCCGGCCTAGCAGAATTGGAAACGCGCATTCTCTTCGCTAAAGGCGACCGACTTGCATTCTCTCCGGACGGATGCGCGGAGGGAGGCCGGGGACTTCGGATACCTATCGCGAACGGTTGATTCCAAGTACGGTCCAAAAAGCATTTCGGGCGCCTCTCGCCTTTGTAGCCGGATAAGACACTATCGCTATCGCTACCGCACTATAGCCGGAAAGCGCCCCTACCTAGCGCTTTAAAGGACTTCAGTGAAAGCGCTTACTTTGTCCGAAGCGTAGCGCAGAAGAAAAGGCCTTGGGTCCCCCTATAGCCCATGCTAAATCCTTGTATAAAAACGATTCCTCCCTCTCCCTCCCTTCGGTCGGTCGAGTGCCTTCGGCAGGGTGGCCGTAGGCCACCTTTAAAGGGCAGCCCCCCTAACGGGGGGCTGCCCTGCCCAAAGATCGACACAGAGGCCGTCTTCCGGTAGCAAGAATCTAGCTGAAACTACTGCACGTGGGGGACACTCAATAACCCAAACATCAGCTACAAGGCTATGTTCCGGGAAGCAGAACGCTAGACATTTAAAAGCCTTTCACTGACTATATCGCTTGGCTTGTCAAAGCCAAGGAAGGAGAAGCGTTTTCCGCGGGCGCTACGCGCTCCCCACGCCGATAGGGAAGCGCCTAGGGTGGCCTTCGGCTGCCGGGTTCACCGAGCGAAGCGAGGACAACGTAGACCGAATTTTCTCGGGAGGCGCCTAAGAACCTTTAATTTAACTTAATTGAAAATTAAAGGTTCTTAGCGCCTTTAAAGTCACTTTAATTTAATTTAACTTAAAATTAAAGCCTTTCTTTAAAGTCAGCCTTTAAACTTACTTTAATTTACTTTAATTTAAAATTAATTTAAAGCAATTTGAATTTTCAATTAAATTAGAGTGAATTAGAGCAGTAAAGAACCTTTAATTTAATTTCATTGAAAATTAAAGCTAAAACGCGTTACGTGCCGGGCGGGAGCTACCATGGGCCCGCATAGTGCCGGGCTACGTGCTATTATCAGTAGGCGGAGGGCGAGGCAACCCCCGGTAGGGGATGGCCAATCCCTCTAAAATAATCGAATTCTCTCACTATGAGAACGAACTGTCACTAATATAGGATACGAAAGAAAAAGGCAAACCCATGATAAGCCTTTTCCCTGTTCCTTCGAGTATTGCTTTGGTATCTGCTGCGATGGTTATACGTGCCAAAAACCCCGTCCATTCCGTTTTGTCTTCCATCCCTGTTTCTCGTAATACTCCAGGTTTACCTCTTACGTTAGGTTTCGACTCCTCCGCTATGATCTTCCCAGTGGTTTATATAGGAGCTATTGCCGTTTTATCCTCATTTGTAGCCATGATGTTAAATATTAAGATAGCAGAGATTCACGAGAATGTCTTGCGCTATTTACCAGTAGGTGGTATTATTGGACCGATATCTTTGCCGGAGGTCTCTGTCACTCTGGATAATGATTACATCCCATTACCAACCAGTTTGGGGACAACCCCCCCGAGATATACAGTTTATGCTGGAAGGATATAAAGCTGGACCAATTCGGAAACCTTGGGAGATTCACTTCATACAAACTATTTTCTTTTTTTTCTCGTGTCTGGTCTGATTCCATTAGTAGCCATGATTGGGGCTACAGTACCAACTATGCATAAAACTACGAGGGTCAAGAGGCAGGATGTGTTCCAACAGAATGCTATCGATTCTCAGAAGACTATCGAGGGCTGGAGGTTTTCAACCGGAAGCCGAAAATGGGCCCCCGGCAGGGGGCGGGGGGGAAGCGCGTAGCGCTTCCCCGGACCAGAGAAAGCGCGTAGCGAAAAACCTTTTAAAGGTCAAAGTAAAGAACCTTTAATTTAATTTCATTGAAAATTAAAGCGGATTAACCCTTTCTTTAAATTTAAAGGAAGGCCTTTTAATTAATTAATTAAAAGGCTTCTATTATACGTTAACGTTAATCTCTCGTTTTCCGAAAATCGACCTTTTAAAGTTCTGCGCCCCTAGATTCAGCTGGAGGTACTTCTTGTGCCGGATCCCCATACCTATCCTACGGAACCCATGGAGAAACAGACAAAGTGTATAAAGAACACCCAAACAATGGCGTCGAATACGGCAAGGGGGGAAGCGCTCCGAAGGACCCGGGAGAGTGCTTCGCACTCGAGACCGGTCCCCACTTTCCCATTCCTTATCCAAGAGGAGGTAGGTAAAACGTTGTAATTGACGAGAAAAAGACTCAATTTTCGTATATAGATGCTTACTTTTCCCCCCGAAACTGAGACTGTCGTATTCTCAATCCGGTCAAAGGGCGCCGGCCACTCGACACTATTGTGGATGGGGGACCCCCCTGGCTGCCGTCCCCATCCTACCCGGGTCAGAGCCATCTGTCTCAAATCCGAAAGAATGTGCCTTTAAAGGTCGAATCTCGACACGTGATCCCCTCCCGTTGGTCGAGTGCCGGCGAGGCGGCAGGGTGGGCTGTAGCCCAGCCTAGGGCTGGCCCAAAGGACAACCTCGCCCTTTTTCGAAGAGAGAGGAAGGGGAAGTTTCGGAGACGCTTCTAGCCTTCGACAAATCCGTTTCCTATCTTGCTCGGAGCATAGGGCTGGCTCTAAAGGGCTTATAGTTTAATTGGTTGAAACGTACCGCTCATAACGGTGATATTGTAGGTTCGAGCCCTACTAAGCCTATGACTCTTCCTGTAGGTGTAGGTATTGACTAGCCGCCCCGGCTACTACTATATCCTTTCCTTCGAGCTTGTCGTTCTTCTTAGAAGTGCCTATCGGCCAGGAAAACGCGCGAAGCGCGGCAGGTGGTGGCCAGCCGGGCGCCCGTTCCTTCGGTTCAAACGGTAAATGACCAACTCCTCCAACTCCTCCAACTCCTCCCTTCGGTCGGAGTGGTCCTCACTTCGTTCGGACCCTTCGGCCTTTAGGCACTCGACCGATAGGGAGAGGGTCGGAGTTGTCCTCACTTCGTTCGGACCCTATCGGTCGGAGTTGTCCTCCTGTCGGAGGACCCTAGATAAGTGAATACTGGCCCAGTTTCCACACTGCCTTTCCCGCAATTGTTGTGGTCTTCCATCACCCGTGGTGCTGCTGTGGTTGGCCTGCCTTAGGCCGCAATCTGCTGGGTGTTAGCATTCGATTCAGGTCACCCTGCAAATAGGGTTCAGGGCTCTGAGCTGTCATGTGCCGTCGCTGCGGCTCTAATTCGCTATGCTGGGCTTATTCTAGCCCTCCTTTCCGTGCTTCGTATTATGTCCATCAGCCGGGGCAAAGACCGATCTGCTAGCCTGGCCGCCCCGGCACTCTCCGAAACGGGGCGGGCCTGCATACCTTTGCTATGGTTCGCTAGGGCGGGCTAAGTGGGTTTTAACCGGAGGCGGGAGAATACAGGTAAAATACATGACTTTAGGTAAAATACATGACTTTAGGTAAAATACATGACTTTAGGACTTTAAACCGCCCAACTCCCTACCCACCTTAGGCTTCAAAGGGTGGGGTTTAAAGGAGTAGGCTAAAGCCCAACTTCCGCCCCCCACCACTTCGGGGTGGTGGTGTGGGGGGCGGAAGTTGCCCAACTCCTCCCGGTAGGTCGGAGTTGTCTTCCAACTCCTCCCGGTAGGTCGGAGTTGTCCTCGCCTCGGACCCTTCGGTCCCTTCGGGCAGGGTGGCCTTCGGCCATTTAAATTCAATGAAATTAAAGTAGTCGTTTGAAATTAATTTTCAATGAAATGAAATTATTTAAAGTAACGCTTCTTCGCTCCCTCCAACAGCTCTTGGGCATAGCCTAAAGGGTTCTGCCACCCGATTCGTCGTATTGCGTGGACCGCTCATTCCTGGAGTCGGAATGTGCTAGCGCAGAGGCGGGAGCTCGTACTCGTGGGCAGAACCAGCCTGCCTAGACCGAACCACCTAATTCGTGGGGGAAGAAACACGTAAATAGAAGCGTGTTACCACCACAATTCAAAATATTTGAAATTAATTTCATTGAATTTTGAATTTAAGGGCCCTCCGAAGGAGGGCAACTCCGACCGTAAGAACCTTTAATTTTCAATGAAATTAAATTAAAGCGGTTGAAAAAATGTTTTGCGCTTCCCACTAGCCCCCAAAGTGGAAGCGCGTAGCTAGTGGCCCGCCCGCTTAAGTATGAATCAATCCCATTGACTTAAGCCAAAAAGGGCCACGAGGGGTAGGGGGAACTTCAGTGGCGCCACTAGCTACGCGCTTCCACTTTGGCCTCCTAAGTACTTGACCCCTGCACTCTGATGCTTTTAGGAGTGCATGTCATACAATTACCTTTAGAGACAGTTCCTCTTATCGCGTTAACGCACTATGGGGAACTACGAAGCCGCGAGGATGAGATACCGATCTCAATCCCGGCCCTACTCTCATAAGTGCGGGGTTTCCGATCGTAGGGGGCAAGTAGTTGTACCCGGCTTCGTCTTCCAACTTTGGGAGTCGAAGGAGTGCATGTCATACAATTACTTTTAGACGCTCTGGATTGGTTCATTGCGCCTACACCTAATGGCTTAAGCGTCCAGAACTAAGTGTCACGACGAACGCTTAGCAAACGCACACAACAAGTGGTCGTAGGCGAAAGGATTACCACAAGAAACCGGACAATTTTGACACTTTATTGGGTAGATCTGGGTAGCACTTCTCGTGTCAAAAAGGTGCTAGCCCTTTAAAAAAGTTCGGACTTTTTGTGGTCGAAAATGGAGTCTCGAAAGTTACTTTAATCTAATTTAATTGAAAATTAATTAAAGTAAATTCAATGAATTTTCAATTAATTGAAAATTAGTTGAATTCAGGCTATAAGGGAATTTTAAAGTTGCCGCCCCATCACCAACCAACGCAGGCGGCCCTATGGTCGTGCTAGAAGTGGTGGGAAAGCCTTAAAATTTCTGCTTTTGAACCTTTTTCTTCCTTGCGCTAAGGCAATCTACAAGCAATAACGTCCCTCTAGCTTCTAGAGTAATTCCGCTTGCATCTGTGTACTTGCATCCAGGTTTTGATACGAACACATTATGATGAGGCTTCGAGCAATAAAATTCGGTTCCAGCCCTTTCCGCGAATTCCAATGAGGTCAATACTCCAATGAGCTTCACTCGGCTGTCCGAAATCCGCCCTTTTAAAGTCCGGATATTTCTATCGTCGAGTCTATCTGCCAGCCAAGCAACCCAGATTTCCATTCCATCGCCAAACAAACAGATTGCTCCTGGAAATTTGTTCTCGCATCCCTATCTGCGTATCGCATTGGCCTAACCCTAGTTGGTTTTCCCATCCGGATAGGAAGGGTATGCCGCAGCAGGCTAGCCGGTCATTCAATCAACTTTTCAAGCGAGCACTTCAAGCTACGCGCTTCCCGCCTAGCTGCTACACGACGATTCTTTGAACCGTATACTACTCGAGCGATGCACCCTTATCTTCGGGGCCCTTTTAAAGGTGTTTGGCGCGGTCAGCAATGAGCTAGCTGAGGGGAGGGACGACCCGGCTCTAATGGAACAACCACTTCCCCGAGACCTTCTTGACCCGTTAGCAAGATACCAAAGAGTTCTCCTCATCACTCGTCAGCTTTCCACCGTGAGTGAAGGATTGCTATAATGCGGTCGGGTAAGAAATATCGTTAGCTGACTGAGGAGACACTTTAAATAAAAGGCGCTCCCTAAGAACCTTTAATTTTCAATGAAATTAAATTAAAGGTTCTTTCAATTTGGTGGGTTTCAAATTAGCCCAAAGAAGAAGAATAGTGAGCGAGACACGCTTGCATCAGGATCCAAAATTCGTCGTCAAATGAAGGAAAACGTTCGGCATAAAAGACTGAATCCAAGAAAAAGAGCCCTCACTTGGGGGTTTCCCTTTCGGAAGCGACTTAGAAAAAAACCATTTCAAAGACGAAAATCTGAGAGTTTCTCTGAGAAATTACAAACTACACGAAAGTTGTCCCCTTTCTACGGATTACCCATGAAAAAGAAGCTCCGGAAAGTGAAACCATTATTAGGAACTATTAAAAGAAACGCAAGTTTTCTACCCTTCTCAGAAAAAAGATTGGACGTTATTCTAGTTCGTATCTCTCTTCGTAAACATATTTCTGAGGCAAGGCAGCTAGTGAGACATAAACATGTTTATGTAAATTCTGAGATAGTCGATGCTCCTGGTTCTATAGTATCTTGTGGTGATCTCATATCCATTGAAGAGGCTTCTAAGGATCTTGTTAAATCAAACATAACGGAGTGTGGAAAGAGAAAAAACGAGATTAGAAAATCGATAAAACGACTAAACAAAGTGAAACGAAAGTTTTTGAGACCTTTATTCTACCCCTCCATTCATAGAATATCCATTACTCGTTCCCGGGACCTTTTTCTTGAAAAATTCTCGACTTATATTGATGGGAAGGGAGGGAAAGTCGGGGGAAGTTCTGGGGGGGAAAAGAAAAGAAGGAAAAATGTTCTTTATTATTATCTAGACTTTTATTATCCACACTATTTAGAGGTCGAGTATGAAAAACTGAATGTTGTTGTATTTGCCGAACCTCCGTATAAATGTATCAGATACCCTTATAGAAGTATGGAAAGGACCCACTTTGTCCGAAGCGAAGCAGCATTTTAGAAGGCATCGTGAATGATTGGCGGAGCAGTGAAGTGGCTAACTCTTCTAGGTGTATAGTATTGCATTATCCATAGAGACCTTTAAGTGCCAATCGAATGAAAAGAGTCGTCTCATAGAGGAATGGGCAAGAAGTGTAAGCACTGCGAGGTCCGAGCAGGGTGGCCACACTTCTGAAGGTAATTTAATTTAGCTTCAAATTATTTTAAACGGCAGGTTTCAGCGCTACGCGCCCCCCGGGGCCGAAGGCCCCCTGCCCTGGCCAAACTTCGCCCTTCGTGGAAAGAGAACAATTTTGAGGAAAGGAGTTCCGCTTCCCGCCGTAGGCGGGGCTAGCCCACAATAGCGCCTACCTCATCTCTGGCGGGGGTTAAGATATTTTAGGTACCGAATTAGCCCCCCTCCTAGGTGGGGGTCTCTTCTTTCGCTTGCGCGCTTCCGGAAGACGGATTCGGATTTCTACGGGACATGCGACTTTAAAAGGCTTTCACACCCAACTCCTCCAACTCCTCCCTTCGGTCGGAGTTGTCCTCACTTCGTTCGGACCCTATCGGTCGGAGTGGCCCTCCTATCGGAGGGCCCGTAAGCTTACGTACTTGATGGATCTTATACTACATACGTCACGACATATCTGGTGTCATGCATTGGTAACGTGCGTTGGAATGAATTCTGCACCACTATGAAAAGGCCACTCCCTCCCTAAGTAAAAACTTCTGTTAGTCTACGTTTTAGTATTCTATGGGCTATGTTGTTAGGGAGCACTTATAGATAGGGATTTTCTGGTGTATTTAGTAGTTACTGAACTGGATTGTGCGATAGGGCCTGCGTAAGGCTGATGGTTGCGGAATGAGAAACGAGTGATTTCCCTTCATCCCTGCCAGTGCCAAGAATCAACCCCGGCGGCAAAGCCGCGCCCCTTTAAAGGGCTTCGCCCCACTTCAACTTTGAAGTGTGAAGGGCTATGCACTAAGGGTAGCGCTACGCGCTACCCGCGGGGGGTGCGGAGCACCCCCCTGCCATCGAATTCAAGTAAATAGTAGAATGCACTATGGGACCCACCCCTCTAGCCCTTCCTCATGGAACACGCCCCTTCACTTCAGAAGTGTGACGGATTAAGAGAGAAGGCTTATTGATGGGAAGCCTAAGAAGAAGGAAGGCCCGAGAGAGAAGGAAAGCCAGCCTCTCCTTCAGCTGCTCCCCTGCCAGGACAGACGGACCGTACTACCAACCAAAGAGGTTGGGGTGGGCTCACAAGCCCAGGCTTAAGAGATACAAGCCCAAGCACGGAAGGCTGAGGGAGAAGCCCAAGAAACGGCTTCAAGAGAGACAGCCTCTCTCTCAGCTCTCTCCCCTTTAAGGACACTCGACCAGCGCCCGCCTAGCAGTGCTACAGTATACCATGTACCCCTCGTAGCTGGGTCGGGACCTAGCTTAGCTTTCCCTGGGAAAGCGAACCAATCTCTGGCACAGGAAAAGGCGGGGGTTTGAGGACGCGCAGAGGCAGAGGCCACCTTTGTTTGAAGGGAGGCAGGACGAAAGGAAAAAGGGAAGGGGCTGCCCTGCCGTGCCTATTCGTGAAGGGCTTTATGCAAAGAAGGCACGGGAGCGGGCCTACCTTTCAGTTCGGGGCTCGCACAATTCCCCAAATGTTGGGGCTACGGCCCCCAGCTCCTGTTTCCCCGGGCCCGCCTTTCGGGCAGGGGGCGCTACGCGCCCCCGGCGGGCAGCGCGTAGCGCTGCCCTGGCCCATAAGGGCCACTGACTGGGGTAGGGGCCTGGGGGGTGCGGACCCGGGCGGGTAGCGCGTAGCGCTACCCTGGCCCCAGTCAGGGTTAATTCCTCCCCAAAATCGGCACTTGGCCCAAGTTCAAGATGGTAGGTGCATTGAATTTCCATTAGCGTGCGCATATAGACAGTCAATTCATTCCCTTGAACCTCCCGTGCCCTTGCCCAAAAGGTACAAAGGCATAAGGGGCAGGGTAGCGCTACGCGCTTCAGGGGCAGGGGGCGCTACGCGCCCCCGGCGGGCAGCGCGTAGCGCTGCCCTGGCCCTGGCAGGGTCCTCCGACAGGAGGACAACTCCGAATTCCGAGAGGGAGGAGTTGGTCCAAAGAACCTTTAATTTAATTGAATTTAAACTTAAGTATTTGAAGTGCAACTCCTCCCTTCGGCCTTTAGGCACTCGACCGATAGGGAGAGGGTCGGAGTTGTCCTCACTTCGTTCGGACCCTTAAATTGAATTGAAACTAAATTAAAGGTTCTTTAAAAGGGTCCGAACGAAGTGAGGACCACTCCGACCGAAGGGTCCGAACGAAGTGAGGACCACTCCGACCGAAGGGAGGAGGGGAGTGGGGGGAGTTGGCCCTTTAAAGGAGCGCCGTCGCGAAAACCGGTAGAATACTTGACTTTAAAGTTAAAGTACGTGACTTTAAAGGGTTAAAAATAGCGCCCCCTGCCGGCCTACCGGGTCCGAGCGAAGCGAGGACAACTCCGACCGCGGGTCCGAACGAAGTGAGGACAACTCCGACCCTCTCCCTATCGGTCGAGTGCCTAAAGGCCGTGGCGGGAGGAGTTGGTTTTCTTCCCCCGCCAAAACGACGTGAATACGAAGAGACGACCTCTCATTCGGACATTACACACTATCGGATTCGTTCTGATAGTTCGCACTCTGCGGACTCGGACTGCGGGGGCGCTGATTGTGGAAAGAAAGCGCTGATATTATACCCTTTTAAAGTCACGTACTTTAACGCCGCATAAATGCCTCCTCTCCTTGCCGGGAGAAATTGCCTACACCCGACCCATGAGATTGAGTCAGAGTAGTTCAGTGAGGCCGAGGAAGCAGCGTGGGCCAGGACAGTAGGCAGGTGGGTATCGCTCTATGGAGCGGGGCCGGAGCCCCAAGGCGCTTTAAGGAGCTTTCATAGAAGGCTAGGGTGGATAGCGCTCTATGAGAGCTTGGGAGCGAGGGGGGGCAGGCGCCGGGCTATAAGGTCAATTGCCTACGATTATCCTACGGGGCAAGAACCGGCAGGTGGTGAAACCTTGCTTGCCCTCTAGGCCTCCCGTAGCCTCCTCTTCTCCCCCACGCCGGGTACGAAGCTCCTCGAGCACATACGGGGACCGATGGGTCCGGGCCGGTAGTTAGGTTGGTTCATGGTCCGCTCACTCGCACTCTGGGCCTAAAAATTGAGAGATTAACTCCCACGGGATGGAGATGGGGAAGGAGAACCCCATAGCTTTGTTTGTGGCCCCGTAGCCCTTTCCTAGCCCAACTCCTTTGCCGGCCATTCGGGCGTCTTTATCAGACGAATATCCTTCACCAGCCGGCCTTGCACCTTTTCATTAGAGAACAACAGGCTTTCAGTTGCAGCATTATCTCTGTCAGTTCACGTCGAGTTAGTAGAACTGGTAACCGTTAGAGCTCAGATCGGGTGAACCTAGGATGGCCGATCGAAGTTCTGTTCAACCCCCTTCGTGCCACTAAGTAACACTCGCGTTACTTCAAGGGGAAAATAGTCTCAGATAAACGGTTACTCCCTCTCACTCACGGGAGAGCTTCACCGTCCGAAGCTGATCTGTCAGTTTGCAGAGTTGTAAGTTACCACTTTCTATAACAACCTGACTCGAAGCATGAGACAATGCTTTACCGGTTACGTGTAGTGTAACGGCCTGCCGTGTAGGATAAGGGGCCGGCCTCCCCTCATGGTTGGACCGCGCACTCCAACCTGGCGCCACTCGTCGGTAGTGGGAACCGCATCGAGGGCTTCGAACAGTGGTCGATGACACCACTGTGCTCCACCTGCCCCTTACTAAAACAGCTAACCCTTCATCAGAAGCCGAACATCACATCGCTACCAACCTGAAGGGAAAAGGATCGGGTTCCGCGATTGTGGCTAAGCGTAGACCACGACCCTTCCCTTTGGCCGAAGACTGGAAAACGATTGGTCATTCAATACCACCCGGGGAAGGAGCACCATAGTGAGTGGGCCACTGTGGTTTCAATCATAGGAACAAAGCCACAAATCGTCGTATATGGTATAGGTAAAACTGTGCTAACAACCCCCCGTAGTTTCTAAGGTATAAACGCAGCTTCGTGGTTTGCTTGCGTAGCTGTGTGAAACGATGCGAGCACGCCACATGCGAGGCACTCACTCAATAAGTGCCTAGCAGCCGCCCACTTCCGTATGATATGATTTCTCCCGCAGAGGGATCAAAGATACAGAGAATGCGAAGCGTCCCTTTTTAGCCCCGAAGAGTAATTGCCGGAGGAAAGCTGGATAATCGCCCAAGCCGCAAAGCATACCACGAGGATGGCCCGTCCCTCTCGCATGATGCCGTTACAGAGATTTCCCATTATCGGGCGACGTCAACCACTAGAAATCGGCATACCCCTTAATGCAAAGGGGGGAAGCTAAAGTAAAATAATTTACTTTAATGCGCCTTTTAAAAACGGCCTAAAGGCGCTTCGAAATGTTTTCAAATTTGAAAAGCAGGGCAGCCCGGCAGGCTGACCGGCTCGCAAGCTCGCCCCCCTGCCCTTATCGCTCGGCCCGAAATTACTGCGAAGCAATATGGGGTTGTTCTCCGCGAGCGCACCACGGAAACGCGTATATAGATGCTATATATCTCTGCCTTGGTCTCGGAGTGGCGGTTGGCAACATACGTGTAACCAACCGGAAGGGGTGGCCCCTGCCGCCCAGACTGGGGCTGGATCCCCCCATCGGGAAGCCTTCCGTGTTTTTAGTGCCCCTTAAAGCCAACTCCTTCAAAGCTCGGGGAGTTGTCCTCGCTTCGCCCGGACCAACTCCTCCCTAACGGCCTTTAGGCACTCGACCGATAGGGAGAGGGTCTACGTTGTCCTCACTTCGTTCGGACCCCTTTTAAAGCGTTACTTTAATTTAGTTTCAATTCAATTTAAGGGTCCGAACGAAGTGAGGACAACTCCGACCCTCTCCCTATCGGTCGAGTGCCTAAAGGCCGAAGGGTCCGAACGAAGTGAGGACCACTCCGACCGAAGGGAGGAGTTGGAGGAGTTGCCCTTTAGCAGCGACTTTTAAAAGGCCGCTGAGGTTACTTTAATTTAATTTCCTTGAAAATTAATTAGGTTACTTTAATTTAATTTCCTTGAAAATTAATGATTAACCGCCCTCTCCCTTCGGTCGAGTGTCTAAAGACCGCTTTAAAGTCACTTTAATTTCATTGAAAATTCAGTTCTTTTAAGGGCAGGGGGGCGCTACGCGCCCCCCGCGGGGGCCGGCCAGGCCCCCTGCCCTCCGATAGGAGGGCAACTCCGAATTCCGAGAGGGAGGAGTTGGTCCGATAGGACCACTCCGAATTCCGAGAGGGAGGAGTTGGAGCGCTTAAATTCAATCAAATTACTCAGGTTTTCGCGACGGCGCTCCTTTAAAGGGCCAACTCCCCCCACTCCTCCCGGTAGGTCGGAGTGGTCCTCACTTCGTTCGGACCCTTCGGTCGGAGTGGTCCTATCGGACCAACTCCTCCCACTCCTCCCTTCGGTCGGAGTGGTCCTCACTTCGTTCGGACCCTATCGGTCGGAGTTGTCCTCCTGTCGGAGGACCCTGAAGGGTTGTTCTTCAAGCCAACCGCTGACGAATAATTATGGGTGGGTGATAGGACTAATCCCTTTTTGCTGATCGAAGAAATAGGAGCTTTAAAGTCAAGTATTCTACCGGTCCTTTTCTTCGTTCGTTCAAGGATAACGAATGAAAAGTCCCCTCATGCCGGCCGGCTTCATTCAGCCACCTTCCCTTCAAGAACGGCTTTAAAGGGAGTGGGCCTTTCTTCTTTGTCCTAAGAGAAGGCCCCCAAAAGAAGAAATACCGATGAACGACAGAAAGTGTCCCCCTTTTAAAGCGGTGCAGAAGGTTTTTGACCCGCCCTTGCTGCAGACTGTGCCATTGAAATGAGATCTGTCTCCCTTGCTGGGGGCAGCCAGTCACTCCGTATCAGAAGGAATTCCGCGGATTGAGCGCTCCAGGGAGGGATATAGCTATCAGTAGCGGTACCAGTAGGCGGTACCATGAACGGGACAAGGAGGGGGACAAGGGAAGTACCTAACTGTCCGTGTGATTCCCACTTTGGTGGGCCCGGCCGTCATAATTGTCTCACTGGCAGCTGTTACGCTCTTTCCCTTCTTTTTGTCCATGGATAGCTCCACTTCCCGGCCTTTCCACCGAAGAGTGATAGCACTATCCTCCCTACTAGTGGTCTTTCCTTCCTTGATGGTAGTGTTGTCCGGAAGGGTGCTCTTGAAGGAAATCAGTAATCAGTAAATCGGTGAATCAGTAAATGATAGGCTACGGAAGCGACCGTTAGCCAGCCTTCATTCCGTTCCGGAATCAAATTCTCTCCCCGGTCGCTAGAGCACGCATCTGGAGAGAGGCTATCTCGTTTCAGAAGTACCTTCATGCACCGCACAAGCCGGGACGAGGCGGCCTAAAGGGCAGGGGGGCGCTACGCGCCCCCCGGGGCCGAAGGCCCCCTGCCAACTCCCCCCACTCCTCCCGGTAGGTCGGAGTTGTCCTCACTTCGTTCGGACCCTTCGGTCGGGCGAGGTTACTTTAATTTAATTTCATTGAAAATTAAAGTGGGGTTACTTTAATTTAATTTCATTGAAAATTAAAGGTTACTTAGGTTTACTTTAATTTAATTTCATTGAAAATTAAAGGTTCTTACGGTTTTCGCGACGGCGCTCCTTTAAAGGGCCAACTCCCCCCACTCCCCTCCTCCCTTCGGTCGGAGTGGTCCTCACTTCGTTCGGACCCTTCGGTCGGAGTGGTCCTCACTTCGTTCGGACCCTACAGGGCAACTCCGAATTCCGATGGGGAGGAGTTGGGCCGTAAAGTGCGGTTTTCCGAAAACTCTCGCCTATCCTCCGCCCACCTTAAGGCACCTTCTTGCCTATTCCCTTGCCCAACAAAGGCAGGCGGGCACCCCGTTCTCTCTTCTCTCGCCCACCCAACGGCCTTCTCACCCAGGCAAAAAGGCAGGCGGTTCTCCGTATCAAACAATTGCGTATCATAGAATCTTCCGCCAGTTCTCTGGCGCCTCTCGCCCAGGAAGGGAAGGTTCTCTCTCCTCTTACCCAGCAGGCGGGCAGTTCTTCCAGAGAAGCACGCGCCCTCGGCCGGATCGTGAAATCAGTAAATGGTTTCTCGTTAAATCGTGAAATCTTGAGCCTTTCTTTATTGAAAGTACTTTAATTTCATTTAATTTCAAATTAAAGTAACAACACTTTAATTTCATTTAATTTCAAATTAAAGTAACAACACTTAAAGGAAGGTTGAAATTGAAATTGAATTGAAATATTGAAATTGAATTGATTGAATTATTGAATTGAAATTGAATTGACTTATTGAAATTGAAGTTGAAATTGAAGAAATTGAAATGGAATCGATTGAATTTTTGAATCGATTTACCTTACCCGGATTAAAGATCAGTTCGATTGACTGATTTACTGATCAATTTACTGAAAATCTATTGACCGATTTAATGATTCACCAATCATTTATTGGTTTCATGATTTACCGCGCCCCCCTTCCCACACTTTCTTTGCTTCTGATCCGCTGCAGGATTCGCTTCACCATTACTGATTCCATTGACGGATTCACCGATTTAACAATAATACTATTCTAAAGGCTTTCGGCGCAAACAGTCATTAATACAAGGAACGTATAAGGGAGGGAGTAACTATGCGCGAAAAAGTCACTATATGCAGAAATAAGAAGGTTCATCTCAGAAAGGGAAAACCATACTCGGCTAGGGCCCGAAGGGCAACTCCGACCGATAGGGAGGAGTTGGAATTATCCACCAAAAAACCATGCTATAGATACAGATTTCCGGATTCCAATATCCCTTCAGAGTTATACGAAGACGTTCTGGTTATTGCTAGGGGATCGAGTAGGAATATGAAAGTTAAGAAGGATTCTTTTGGTAGGGAAAAAAAGAACGTGATTTTTTAGAGATTATTGAGTACAAGCGCACATCCAGGCTATCGGGGACCTCCCACTCCATATGTAAGTCAATACTTCCACGGATTCAGGAACGAAAGGGTTATTATTGATCTGGAAAGAACACTTTCATTGACAAGAATTGCTCGTAATGCGATAGGATCTATCATTCGTGGGAAAGGCCATTTATTGTTAGTAAATACCAATCCTTTCTTGAATCACATAATTGAGAGAACGGCAAAGAAAACCAATCAAAGCTATGTCAATTCCAAATGGATTGGTGGTTTTTTGACCAATTGGAAGCATATGAAACATCAGAAACGCTTCAAGGATTTCTCCGCGCAGCAGGGAAGTCCACGTTTTCTGAAGATGCAAAAAGATTTTCAAGGACTCGTGACACGCCAAATTCCGGATCGTTCGATTGTCCTGAATGCACGCAAAGATTCCGTAGCTATAATCGAAGCTGATCGATTAGAAATACCTATCGTATCTCTGGTGGATTCCACTCCTCCGAAGGAATTACAGGAATTAATAACTTATCCCATTCCAGTCAATAATGATTCCATACAGTTCGCAGATCTGTTCTGTGAATTGGTTACGAAAACAGTCATTTATTCAAAAAAGGTTCGGAAACTACCCCAAAAAGCTCGGGTACTCGCCGAAAGGGTGGAAGCTGAACACACAATCGTGGCCGGGTGCCGCCCCTTTAAAGCGCGTAAGAAATTTTTAGCCTTTAATTTAATTTAATTGAAAATTAAAGTACTTTAAAGAAAGAAAGGGTTACTTTAATTTAATTTCATTGAAAATTAAAGGTTTAAGTTTACTTTAATTTAATTTCATTGAAAATTAAAGGTTACTTAGGGCAGGGGGGCGCTACGCGCCCCCCGCGGGGGCCGGCAAGGCCCCCTGCCCTCCGATAGGAGGGCAACTCCGACCGATAGGGTCCGAACGAAGTGAGGACAACTCCGACCCTCTCCCTATCGGTCGAGTGCCTAAAGGCCGAAGGGTCCGAACGAAGTGAGGACCACTCCGACCGAAGGGAGGAGTTGGAGGAGTTGGAGGAGTTGGAATTTAATTTAATTTAAACTGCTGCTCCCCAGCGGAAAGAGAGCTGAGCATGAACCGAAACCACTGGATTCGGCTGGGTGCAGGGTGGCCTAAGCCACCCCGCCGCTAGGGAAACGCGTAGCGTTTCCAACTCCTCCCTTCGGTCGGAGTTGTTCTCCAACTCCCCCCACTCCTCCCTTCGGTCGGAGTGGTCCTCACTTCGTTCGGACCCTTCGGCCTTTAGGCACTCGACCGATAGGGAGAGGGTCGGAGTTGTCCTCGCCTCGGACCCTTCGGTCGAACCCTGTGCCCTTGTATGATTAAGGCACCAAGGTTCTATTCCTAATGAAAAGACTATTATGGACGATCGGAGTGTAGTTATCCAACTCCTCCCTATCGGAATTATTTGTTGCCAACTCCTCCCTTCGGAATTCGGAGTTGTCCTCGCTTCGCTCGGACCCTTCGGTCCCTTCGGAATAACCTCCGAATAATGCTTTCCAGCAAGAAGAGAGAATTGGAGTCCTCCGCATTCGAAAGAATAGTCTCATTCAGAAGGAGAGTAAATCGGTACTCCGTTTACTAGCCATGATTATTTCTCAGTCCCGCCGTGACTTCGTTCGATAGACTCTGTTTGGGGGGAGCCTTTGGTTGAATGTCCCCGAGTCTTCTGAATGGTATTCATTCAATTGCATAACTTCGGTCTCCGCTTCGCGGAACTCAAAAGACTGATGAAAGAAAAAGGAAGGAAGGCCGTGGCTTTTTTCCCCCTGCCGGGGAAAAAACCTAGGCCTCGAACACTTTGAGCATGTAGCGAACTAATCGGTCGTGACGCGGTATTGGGTGGGGGGGCCCCGGGCTGGCCCTTTGGGCCAGCCTCGGCCGGCAACTTCTCCCGCATTTACCTTTCGCTCCTTCTTCCCTCGCTGTAGCTCTTGCGCCTCCTTCCGTAGCTTACGCTTTAGCACCTTCCTTCTTCCTCTTTTGCTTCCGTTTCCGCTGCAGCGCTTTAGTGCCCTGCTTCTGCTTCCCCTTCCCGTTTAAAGTCATGTATTTCGTTTAAAGTCATGTATTTCGTTTAAAGTCATGTATTTTACCCGTAGCGGAAATATTCTCTCTTCCTGGAACCTGGGCTTTCTCCCCGCCCGCCATCTCCATTGATTTGATAGAACCTAATAAGGGCAAGGGCCTTCCCCTTCTGCTGCCCAACTCCCCCCACTCCTCCCGGTAGGTCGGAGTTGTCCTCCCGGTAGGTCGGAGTTGTCCTCGCCTCGGACCAACTCCCCCCACTCCTCCCGGTAGGTCGGAGTTGTCCTCCCGGTAGGCCGGCAGTTAAAAGTGTTTAAAGCTCCCTAGTACTTTAAAGTACTTTTAGCGCTGGTTTTCGCGACGGCGCTCCTTTAAAGGGCCAACTCCCCCCACTCCTCCCACTCCTCCCTTCGGTCGGAGTGGTCCTCACTTCGTTCGGACCCTTCGGCCTTTAGGCACTCGACCGATAGGGAGAGGGTCGGAGTGGTCCTCACTTCGTTCGGACCCTTCGGCCTTTAGGCACTCGACCGATAGGGAGAGGGTCGGAGTGGTCCTCACTTCGTTCGGACCCTTCGGCCTTTAGGCACTCGACCGATAGGGAGAGGGTCGGAGTGGTCCTCACTTCGTTCGGACCCTATCGGTCGGAGTGGTCCTGCGGACCCTGGCACGCTCTCGTGCTTCCTTCTGAAACCGCTTGCCGTGCCTTTCCTCTTTTGCTTCCGCTTATGCCGCTTTCGTAGCTTACATGGCTTTAGCGCTTCCGCTTCTCCTTCTGCGCTTGGCATGCTTTCGCGCCTCCCTTGGCCTTCGCTTTTGTTTTTGCGTCTTGCTGAACCTTTAAAGTCAAGTATTCTACCGCGGAAGAGGAAAGGAAAAAGGCTAAAATGCCTCGCCTAGCGGCTCTGGTAAAAGAGGACCCACCTGGCAGGGGGAAAAGGGTTTAGACGGCAAATCGTGATATTCCTGAGAAAGATATTTGGAATAAGGCCACCAATCAACAGGATCGGTGTACGCTGAGTCCTCTCCGAACCATACAAGCACGTCTAGCGCATAGGCTCTCTACCCCAACAACTGATCGCGGCCCATGCTTTTCTGTGTTTCCAAGTATCGAGTGCGTACCACTTAAATCGAGTGCACTCGATCTTGGGAATTCTGGGAAGGGAAAGGGATAAGGCGCTTGCACTAGCGAAGCGGGAAGCACTCGAATTCGAACCTTCTTCCGTCTCGAAGAAGTGCGGTGTAGCTCTGGATCTACTGACTAGTGTGTGTGAAGAGAGGGAATATGGAGAAGAAGCGGTACGAAGAAAGTTCAGTACCACCACCTCTCACGGCCTTATTATCCATCATACTGGCCAGAGTCTCGGCTTCTAGGCAGTGAAACGAGATAACCTACCGTGGCTCTCTGCGCCTACTGTAGTAGGAAAATGTCGAGAGACCCTACTCGAGCCACCAAAAAAAGGAATTCCCTTCCAGGGCCCTCCGAAGGAGGGCCACTCCGACCGATAGGGTCCGAACGAAGTGAGGACCACTCCGACCCTCTCCCTATCGGTCGAGTGCCTAAAGGCCGAAGGGTCCGAACGAAGTGAGGACCACTCCGACCCTCTCCCTATCGGTCGAGTGCCTAAAGGCCGAAGGGTCCGAACGAAGTGAGGACCACTCCGACCCTCTCCCTATCGGTCGAGTGCCTAAAGGCCGAAGGGTCCGAACGAAGTGAGGACCACTCCGACCTACCGGGAGGAGTTGGAGGAGTGGGAGGAGTGGGAGGAGTTGGAGGAGTTGGTCCGAAGGACCACTCCGACCGATAGGGTCCGAACGAAGTGAGGACCACTCCGACCCTCTCCCTATCGGTCGAGTGCCTAAAGGCCGAAGGGTCCGAACGAAGTGAGGACCACTCCGACCTACCGGGAGGAGTGGGGGGACAACAAATGATTCCGCACGGGAGGAGTTGGCAGGGTCCGAGCGAAGCGAGGACAACTCCGACCGAAGGGAGGAGTTGGGGGCGTTTAAACCCCCGGGGGCCGACCCCTGGCAACTCCTCCCGCCGGAATTCGGAGTTGCCCTCCTGCCGGAGGGCAGGGGGGCGTTTAAACCCCCGGGGGCCGAACCCTGCCAGGCACAGGGCAACTCCGAATTCCGATAGGGAGGAGTTAGCCAACTCCGAATTCCGAAGGGTCCGAACGAAGTGAGGACCACTCCGACCTACCGGGAGGAGTGGGGGGAGTTGGGCTTTAGCCACCAACAAGAAGGAATTCCAGTAAGAAATCCTATCGTTGAGCTTCTAGAGTAAATTTCGACGCCACCAAAAGGCCCGGCCAGTGAACGATCAAAGTCCAGGCCATTCTTTAGCCACCTGCCAGGCCCCGCCTGTGAACGATCGGTGAAGGGGGAAGCTTTAAAGCTAGAGTGGATGGTCCAGTGATGGAGGAGGAAATGGATCAATTGGTTCTTAGTCAACAGGGCCACAATCGTGATCCGCTGAGGCTTGGGCTGCCTGCATTGAGTGACGGTTGAAAGCTCATGAAAGGGAACAGCTCACAGTCATATCCAAGCCATATTAACTTATAAACGTTGTTCTTGTCGAACAACAAGACGACCCGTGAGATCGAACTAGACGCACCTGAAACTGCTAGCAGGGGCTGGAGTACGATGGCTAGGGTGAAATCGTGCTTGTTTCCGGTCACTGACTCCCCCCAATACCAACTGGTTCTCCCGCTTCAAAGGGCGGCACTCACCTTCGTCGTGCTAGTCTTCGGCCTAAGAACCTTTAATTTTCAATGAAATTAAATTAAAGTGACTTTAAAGGGCTTGACAAAAGCTATTTTCCTAACCGTCCATTAACGTATGAGTCACCATGCGATCCATTCTATTCACTGATTCCCGGAACTTCAAATTCACTTTAATTTTCAATGAAATTAAATTAAAGTGAATTTGTTCGGAGAATGTCAAAAAGTGGCCCTTTAAAGCAAGCGCACAGGCAGTGTGATTGATGACCGACCCTACTCTTTCTTCAGAAGAGCCCTCCGCTTTTGTTTGAGCGTAAATGGGATGCTAGAGAGAGAAGAAGCTTTCCTGGGCGAGTAGCCCTCTCCCGGCAGGTCGAGTGTCTATCGACCCTCTCTCAAATACCAATCTTCGGCAGGGTAGCGCTACGCGCTACCCGCGGGGGGTGCGGAGCACCCCCCTGCCGATCAGTCTTTCAAGCATTGCAATCCGGATCTCGGAGCAAAATCTCAGTTTCACAGAACAGGGAGAAAGCAATCGAGTGGAAGCAATCTAGTCATCCTCTCTCGAAGGAAAGTTCTCAGTTATGCCGAATCACTGACCTCAGCCTCTCCATCAAATTGCGAGTCCGTGGACCTGCTCCTATCTCCTCCGATTCTCCTTGATCAGTCATTCTCACAATGGGGATTGTTGAGTTGAGAAGTGGACCGCCCACACGGAGTTCATGGACCAGGGAGAGAAGCAGTGCCTTTCCACCTGCCAATTCAGATAGGAATGACGTAGCCCTTTACTTGAAGGAAAAATATGCGAAAGGTCAGCAGTGTGGTTTCTAAGTCTTTCCCCCACCTCCCGAGGGCAAGTCCCTTTCTTAGTGCCCACCAGAAAGTTGTCGGCATACCTAACATAGTGTACTAGTCCCCCCTAGCCTGGTCCAGGTGATGCAGGTAAATGTTGGTCAAAAGTGGAGACGTTGCCCAACTCCCCTATCGGGGAGTTGTCCCCCAACTCCTCCCTTCGGTCGGAGTTGTCCTCGCTTCGCTCGGACCCTTTGGTCGGACCAACTCCTCCCTATCGGAATTCGGAGTTGGCCAACTCCTCCAACTCCTCCCTTCGGTCGGAGTGGTCCTCACTTCGTTCGGACCCTTCGGTCGGAGTTGTCCTCCGGACCAACTCCTCCCACTCCTCCAACTCCTCCCTTCGGTCGGAGTGGTCCTCACTTCGTTCGGACCCTTCGGTCGGAGTGGTCCTCACTTCGTTCGGACCCTATCGGTCGGAGTGGTCCTTCGGACCAACTCCTCCAACTCCTCCCACTCCTCCCGGTAGGTCGGAGTGGTCCTCACTTCGTTCGGACCCTTCGGCCTTTAGGCACTCGACCGATAGGGAGAGGGTCGGAGTGGTCCTCACTTCGTTCGGACCCTATCGGTCGGAGTGGTCCTTCGGACCAACTCCTCTCCCTATCGGTCGGAGTTGCCCTCCTATCGGAGGGCAGGGGGCCTGGCCGGCCCCCGCGGGGGGCGCGTAGCGCCCCCCTGCCCTTAAATGGAGCTCTGATCAAAGTTGGGAGGGAAAATTGAGGATAAAGGCTAAACCCGGAATCACTAGAAGATATGAGACGTAAAGTATTAGGACGTAAAGTATTAAGTGGTATATTCTACCGGAATTACTGTGATCTCTCCTGCTGGAGGATCTACTATATACATGGGATTTTGTTCTGAAGATATTGAATCAATTCCAGTTTCTTCGGCCGTTCCTTCAGCGCCAGCAACAGCAGAAGTTTCTGACTCAGTTTCGGAAGCAATTGAAGCAGTCGGCCCACCATACGCTCCTTCGGTTCGTTAACGCAGAGGCCATGTTCCGGGAGAAGGAATCAACGATGGACCCCTATCGCGTGTAAAACCTCGGGGTGGGGACCCCCTACTATCGGTGGGGTGGGACCCCCTACTTTTTGGGGGTGGGACCCTTTGTTCACTGGGCCGGAACAAACCAACTATCCAGGAAGCCACCTTCGCAGCGAAGGGGGTAGGATTCATTTCCGCAGTCGAGTGAGACATACCAACCACTTCATTCGAATCCATATCCTCGGCTCCCTATTATTGTTGGAAGAGTGGCTAGCCAACATAGTGCCCGGCGGATCCACTTGATTCATAACCAATAGATAGATAATACTACCCGGCCGGCATGCGTCCCGATGCCCCGAACCAACTGTGAAGCTAGGAATACTAGGAGCGGAGCCTATGGAGGAAGAGACGACAGCAGTTCAACTTCTCGAATCCATATACGTGAATTAATGAAACAATTTCGAGTTTTCAACGGCTTTTCGAATGGGCCAAGGGTGGCAGGGGGCGAAGCCCCGAAGGCCGAGGGAGTGCGCTAAGCTATGATGCTCCGATCCTTTCGGATTCGCTGTCTTGGCACCAGCGCTAGCACTTGCATAGATGCTTCTTCGGAGCGGGAGCTTTTTACACGTTTTTACCAACACCACCTGACCGAACAACAGCGGGAAGAAGGGCGGCTAGGGTGCCAAAACTCGTCTGACTACTACACCGTCTGCGAGTCCTCAGGCTCACGCAAAGGGACTGAGAACCTCAGGGGCAGGGGGCGCTACGCGCCCCCGGCGGGCAGCGCGTAGCGCTGCCCTGGCCAACTCCTCCCTATCGGAATTCGGAGTGGTCCTCCTGTCGGAGGACCCACTCCTCCCTCTCGGAATTCGGAGTGGTCCTCCTGTCGGAGGACCCACTCCTCCCTCTCGGAATTCGGAGTGGTCCTCCTGTCGGAGGACCCTGCCAGGGTCCGGAGGACAACTCCGACCGAAGGGAGGAGTTGGCCAACTCCGGCCGATAGGGAGGAGTTGGTCCGACCTACCGGGTCCGAGCGAAGCGAGGACAACTCCGAATTCCGAAGGGAGGAGTTGGGGGACAACTCCGAATTCCGAAGGGAGGAGTTGGAAGACGAGAGGGGGACTATGGGAGTGACGACCAAACGATGACCAGACTAGGCAAGGCAGGACACTACTATTTCGCGGAGGACGCACTATCCAGCATGATAGGGGACTACTACACGAGGTTCTTGAGGACTAGGAAGGATGGCTAACGGAGAGGGAGTGAACACAAGTGGAGGCTAACTCCTTGAAGCTGATTGACTCCATGAAACAGCACAGGGTATCAGAGAGTGCCCTCATAGAACTAGTTAGCCCTTTAGGCCCCCTATCTTGACTGAGGCCCCTACTCTCGCCTTGGCCCCGTAGGAAAGACCCGCCAACTCCTCCAACTCCTCCCTTCGGTCGGAGTTGTCCTCACTTCGTTCGGACCCTATCGGTCGGAGTGGTCCTTCGGACCAACTCCTCCAACTCCCCCAACTCCTCCCTTCGGTCGGAGTTGTCCTCACTTCGTTCGGACCCTTCGGCCTTTAGGCACTCGACCGATAGGGAGAGGGTCGGAGTTGTCCTCACTTCGTTCGGACCCTATCGGTCGGAGTTGCCCTCCTTCGGAGGGCCCTGACTCCGGATTCGAATACCACGGTCCTACTAGAGTCTCCCCTAGTAGTGTCGTAGATGAGTTCCAGTGTCTGAGGGGTGAAAGTCATGGCTCTGGCCCCCTCGTTCTTGCCCTCTAGCCCTAACCAACAGACAACCAGTCCACTAGTGATATTGAGGTTGGCCACCCTGTAGTCCCCTTCCCTTATCCCTGCCCCTAGTATGACCCTGGTGGCTAGTCCCCCTTTGACCTCTAGTCCCACCCCAGTCTTAGCCACGTAACACCTCCTGCCTTTGGTCCCCCTGTCCCCTGCGCCCAGTGTCAATGCTTCAGTGGCCCTTCTTAGCTCGTACTCGTACTTAGGGTCGGTTATACAAAGGGAGCTATTAATCACTGGGCACCTCATTAACAGACTCACTAGGATGCCGTCTCTGGTACACCAGCTCCCCAGTGAGACCAAGGTCTTCTGGTTTTCCAGAAAGTGTCTCATTTCCTTGTACCGCCTCTCCAGTACACGGTACTTAGCGCGAAGCACCCCCACGTCGTCAGGAAATGGCTCTTTATCCTCCGTGTCTGAGTCACTAAAGTAGTACTCTGATTCTGAGGACGCACAATCTCTCTCTCCCTGACCCGAGACTTCCGACTCGGGGTTGGGGCCCACTGCTGCAAAAGTAGTGGGGGGGTCATCCCCCGGGGTGTTACCCCCTGGAGTAACGACCCTTTTCTCGAGATTCAGAAGACTAGCTTCAATTTTCACAAGCCTACTCTCCATCCTCTCAAACATTGAATGCAGCTGCTCTTCCTTCCTTGATTCCGAATGAGAAGACTCTTCGATCTCACACTACCAGATTAAGCAAGATCATTACCAGCAATGTCTAACACGTCCGTTCACACCTCCAATCTACCGTTCGGCATCAGGGTCCGTAGGACAACTCCGACCGATAGGGTCCGAACGAAGTGAGGACCACTCCGACCGAAGGGTCCGAACGAAGTGAGGACCACTCCGACCGAAGGGTCCGAACGAAGTGAGGACCACTCCGACCTACCGGGAGGAGTGGGGGGAGTTGGAGGAGTGGGGGGAGTGGGAGGAGTGGGGGGAGTTGGAGGAGTTGGTCCTCCGACAGGAGGACAACTCCGAATTCCGATAGGGAGGAGTTGGTCCGATAGGACCACTCCGACCGAAGGGTCCGAACGAAGTGAGGACCACTCCGACCTACCGGGTCCGAACGAAGTGAGGACCACTCCGACCTACCGGGAGGAGTGGGGGGAGTTGGCCCTTTAAAGGAGCGCTACGCGCGAAAACCCGGCGTTTAAAGTCGCTACTTTAAACCCCCGGCCCGACCTACCGGGTCCGAGCGAAGCGAGGACAACTCCGCCGAAGGGTCCGAACGAAGTGAGGACAACTCCGACCGAAGGGAAGAGTTGGGGGAGTTGGCAAGATGGTAAGTGGGAGTCCTCTACCGCAAGGCTCGCTTCAAGCATTTGGGTGGCCTATTTGCATTGTTTGGTGCTTCTCTCATGGATCGAGCTACCGCTCGAGGAGCAGGAAACTCTTGGAAAAAATCTCCTACCCTCCCTTCAGCAGCTTACACCCGTCGAACTCTTAAGGTTCAGAATCGACGCTAATGCTCTGACGGGCGAGAGCAACCGAAAGACACCCTCGAGTATCACAGGAGAAAATAGATGAAGTGCGACTAAAGTAACTTAATTTTCAATTAAATTAAACTAAAGTAACTTAGGTTAAGTTACTTTAATTTAATTTAATTGAAAATTCTAAGAATTTATCCGGCCGAAAATTCCCTTCTTTCGTTATTGGGAAGGAGATGGGCGTCGAAACGATGTTCCCTTGGCTGGCAATGGAGACCCCTTCCTTCGCGTGCCCAATCATTAGGCTCTTTGGGTGTTTCTGGTGCCGGCTCTCATCATGTTTGATGTCCCGATTTCTGGTGCCGGCTCTTGCTCCTGGTGCCGGCTCTTGTTTGGGTGTTTTTGGTGCCGGCTCTCATCATGTTCGATGTCCCGATTTCCGAATTTCCCGGCTCCTACTACTTGTATCTGCCAGCTTTATTTTAGTTATTTCCCGCCGCCGGTAGACTAGTTATTAGGTTTCGTTTCCTAAATTATCCGACCATCTACCATCTCCTATACTTATGCATTTCCCCTTCTAGGCTATAGGAAAAAAGGGGAGCTTCCCAACTCCTCCCTTCGGCCTTTAGGCACTCGACCGATAGGGAGAGGGTCGGAGTTGTCCTCACTTCGTTCGGACCCTGAAGAAGGCCGAGAATGTCATTTGAAGAAGTGGAATGAATTCAAGGAGCTTCTTGAGAGAAGTTATGATCTTAAGTTCAACTATGGTTTGCATTACCAATAGAATTAGAAGTGGGGGTTTTGCCACATTTTGGCCCCCTAGTGTAAGGCAAAGGCTCACCCTTAGTTCTTAGATATTACAGAACGCCTCACTCAGAAATTCCCCAACCGGTTCTGAACATGACTTTAAAGCATTTCTGAGTGCTTGTTCTTTGTGAATATTCGGAAAATTGAGTAAATGATGCAGATTCATTCAATTTCCAGGCCTAGCACGTACGTGTCACGATCCCCCGGAGCTAGGGGACGATAGGAGAGAGTGAATTTTCTACAGGTTCAAACGCCTATAATGTCTATAGGATCGGATTATTCACCTTGTTCCTTAGTAGCTCAGTGGTAGAGCGGTCGGCTGTTAACCGATCGGTCGTAGGTTCAAGTCCTACCTGAGGAGTCCGGGCCATTAATCCTTCCGGACCTTTTTCTTCAGAGAGAAGGGGGCCTTTGGAAGTTTATGGTGTGATTGGGGAATTTCTGGGTGAGGCGTTCTGTAACATCTAAGAACTTGTAATTCTCAACGGCAGGTGGTGGCTTAGATCTGGATCGCTTATTTTTCTTCCTCTTCGGAGGATGCGTAGACAGCTTGACAGGCTGTGTCACCCCTTTAAAAGGCTGTGGATCTTTTTCCTTAAGTTCTGAGTCCTTCTCCAGAACTCCACTTAACCTCTTCCTCGACGTCTAGTAATCTCTTTCTGGCTATGTCAAGTTTATGCCAATCGACGAAATTAGACTATGACAGTTCGATTTATATCCTCATACTGTGACACAAATCTGCTGCTCCTGCTGATGCTATTGCTACTGCTACTGATATCTCTGAGAGTGCCTGCTTGCCTTTCCCATGTGCCGTGTCTGTGACAAGAGTTGGGATGGAGCTTTCACTAATAGATGGACGGACATATCTCATGTATTCCATTCCTTATCCCATAGAGCAGGGGATTCGGGAACAAGAGATGAGTTCAAAGCAAAGATACCTGCCTCCTACCCTTCCTCTTTTGCTACAGATGCCACCTCGCCACATTCAAGGCCTTACCTCGGCTCTTAGCATCCCTGTGTACTGAAAATGATGGCTGCCGGGAAACTAGTCGATCTAGCCGTGCCATGAGCTGTCCTTGCAATTGCAAGCAGAGAAGGCCAAGAGATAGCTTAGGCTGGTTTCGAGATTTCCTATGCTACTAAAGACGAAAATCGTCTGCTGTCGAAAGCTAGCAGGGGATCCATTCTCAGGTAAGAAAAAGAGGGACAAATCCTTAAATTAAATTAAAGTAACCCTTCAAGCATGATGATTCACGTCGCTCTAAAGTCAACTAATTTTCAATTAATTTAAACCTTGCAGAAACCTCCCTTCTTCGTGGAGAACGAGAGCCTCTTCTTTCATGGAGGTGGGCATACTACCACAAGCCGTCCGGCATGTAGGCTTTTTATCCATTCAGCCGAGCGAAGTACCCGTGACCTGCATAGTAGCGCTTTCGCATAGTTTCTGTTCTCGCCACTGCCAGGGGAAGGGCCCAGGAAAACGCGTAGCGTTTTCCTACGGGGGCGGCCCCCTGCCCCTACGCCTAACCACTGCCGGAGGCAAACCCCTGGCCTATGTTAACAGGCACAGGCCTTTTAAACCACCCCCACATCGTCAGCCGTTCATTCCGATTGATCCGGTGGTCGACGAAAAAAGGCGAGCGCCTAAGTTCTCGCCCTGGTGCAAACTCATCGCCTATGTGACGACGTCCTAAGCGATGAAAGCGCCTAGCGAATAGAAAAAACAGAATTTCATTGCCACCAGAGCCAGTAACAAAACCAACTCCGTACGAGCGTCCGCCTAAGAAAAGGAAAAGGCGAGGACCATACAAGAAGGAACCGCCTTAGGCTCAGAAGGATAGGTAAGAACGCTCTTCCACGTCTCAATTGGGTAGATAGAGCGAGCACACTGCCCGGTCCGAGCTCGGGCCTGGTCACTGACGAGCAGACGATCGAGCTTGCGATCGGGTCAAAGCCGGTGCGGGAGAGGCCAGTGCCGGGTCCAATGCCCGATCGGCCTCAAGCTTGCGATCGGGTCAAAGCCAGCCTTGCCCTGGCCAGTCACTGACTTGCGATCGGGTCAGAGCCAGCTGCCGGGTCCAAGTGCCCGATCGGCCTCAAGACCTGGCTTGGGGGCCAATCAAACTTCGACCGGTCTCAATCGCTGAGTGAGCACGGACTGGCTTGGGGGCCAATCAAACCAGCTTGCGATTGGGTCCAAGGGGCTCGGGCCGGTCCCAAGTCCCGCCGCCCTGCGAGAGGCGACTGCCCGGGTCCAATGCCCGATCGGCCTCAAGTCCCTCTGGGCTCTCTCTGGGCCCTCTCCGGGAAATGACCTTACCTTCGCTCCGCTCTCGCGTCGTCGGATTGGTTAAATCGTCGGGTTGGTTTGGAAGGCGAGTTGAGAGAAACACGTATATAGAAGTGAAGGCGTAGAAGCCCAGCTGTCGTCCCCACCCACTCTATGGTGGTGGTGGGGTGGGGGGCCTCCGGCCCCCCCCGGGCCCTTCCGGGCCAGCCTCGGCCTCCGCTAGCGCAGGCCGGCCACCACCCACTTCAGAGATGGTGGTGGTGGCCGGCCCTACCTTCCCCTTCCATCATCCCCTTCCTCGGCACGCAAGAGAAGTTTGCTCATGGGCGCTAAAACAAAATAAAAAGAAATGACCAACTCCTCCAACTCCTCCCTTCGGTCGGAGTTGTCCTCACTTCGTTCGGACCCTATCGGTCGGAGTGGTCCTTCGGACCAACTCCTCCAACTCCCCCAACTCCTCCCTTCGGTCGGAGTTGTCCTCACTTCGTTCGGACCCTTCGGCCTTTAGGCACTCGACCGATAGGGAGAGGGTCGGAGTTGTCCTCACTTCGTTCGGACCCTATCGGTCGGAGTGGCCCTCCTATCGGAGGGCAGGGGGCCTTGCCGGCCCCCGCGGGGGGCGCGTAGCGCCCCCCTGCCCTAAGTCTCCCAAATTCTGAAATGTACGAGAAAAATCTTTGAAAGATGGATTTAGAATCTTTTTCCGGATTCTTTCTTCAATTCCAAAGGCTGCCGGGCCTTGACATCTTCGATGTCCATGCTTCCTTGTACATGCCAGTGCTGAGCTTCGCTCAGCAAACAATTTGTTTCGCCTTCAACAAAAAAATTGTTTCGCATCCCGAACAATAATGCTTATGCTTGTAGCTCAATCGGATAGAGCACCAAACTACGGATTTGGGGGTTGAGAGTTCGAATCTTTCCGAGCATGGGTTGAAAGGTACGGGCGCGTAGCGCGTAGGATAAATTGCGGTTCGCACTTTAAAAGGCGGGTCCCCCGCAGAAGACTAGCTAGCGTTTTATTTACCTCCGGACCGGCAAGCCGCATAAATGCCTAGCCTTTTCTCTGCCACCGGGGCGTAGCACTTCCCGTGAGAACTAGCTCCCAGTGAACCTCCTAGTAGGCAGGGCTAGACCTGAGCCATAGCAAAAAACTAGCGTTTTATTGCGGGGTGTGACTTCTAGCGGGAGCTCCCCGAGTACGAGTAAAGGAAAGGCCCTCCTTTTAAGGTGTAGCGGTCCCTCAATAACGCAGACTCATCCGGTAGGCTTAGAAAGTGGTGTTCTCGTACCCCATAGGTGCTGCTGAGTCGGTGACCCGGCAGATGTTGTTCAACCCCTCCCTACGGTCGGAGTCTCCGGGCCCTGTGTTCTGCCCAACTCCCTACCCACCCACTTTGTGGGTGGTGGGGGACAATGTGGTATGGCCCGGCCACCACCCATGGAGAAGTGTGGCCGGGCCATACCACATGACCCGGTCGGCCACCACCCAACTTTATGGGTGGTGGTGGCCGACACCCAGGTCCATTAGGACCACTTCTGGGGTAGGGGCACCACAGTGCCTATGCGGGAGCTAGAAAGAAGCGCTACGTGCTGTCAACACTCGCTTGTGTGCACTCGATAAAGGGAAGCACTCGACCACTCGATTTCGGGAGCCTTTACCTTCGAACTCAACCCCACTCTGCTTCTGACTGAAGAACCTATCAACTGAACCCATGGGACTAGAGCTCTTTGGCTGAGCCTATCGAACTAGCCCCCGCCCTTTCTGACTGAGCTCGAAAATCCGCCCTGGCAAACCGCCTACAGACCCCAAGATGGTTAGGTTATTACTTCCAGACACAGGTTACCCAACCCAAACATCCACGGAGGGCAGGGCGGCCTTCGGCCGGTTAAAGTCATGTATTTTAACCGTCGGGAAGCGCGTAGCGCTTCCCTGACCCGTGGTTTTCCGGGTTTTTTCGACACTCTTGGGTTTTCCCTAAGGAAGCACCCAAAAACGGACTTTTTCTTGAGTTTCCCGGGATTTTTTGACACTTTAGGCGGAAGATACTTTAATTTTCAATGAAATTAAATTAAAGTATTCACTTCTTGAATTAATTTTCAATTAAACCTGCTTTTTTGACCCCTTAAAAGCGTCTAAATTCAATGAATTTTCAATGAATTGAAAATTAGTTGAATTCAGGACGTCTTGGATGTAATCCTAACTAGGAAACTCGTGAAGGAATTAAAAGGGCGCACCCATTTCTACAGTGCACGACAATTTCATAACCCTTAAAAGGGCTGATTCCAGTGTCCTCAACAGCGGTTCTAATTGCCATCAGCAGTGCTTATCAGTCGACGTTGAATCAGTTCCCAAGCACCGGAAGAGAAAGCCTCCCCTTCCCTTTCCTTTACCCGCTGGGAGAGGTATCTCTCGTCTTCTTGGAGTTATCGTCCCATCCTCTCGTCTAATTGTCCAATCTCTCGTCTTACCGTCTGATTACCGTCCGATTGTCTGCTGGAGGGGAGTTTGCTCTACCCAGCGGGAAGAGAGAGAAGGGAAGGAGAGGTTTCCTTTCCCTGCCGCTAGGGAAGAGGGGTTTCCTTTCCCGAGGGAAGGAAAGTTTCCCTTCCCTGCCGCTAGAGGTTTCCTCTCCCTGCCGCTAAAGGTTCCCTCTCCCTCAACTAGAGAAGAGAGAGTTTCCTTTACCCCAGGGAAGATAGGGTTTCCTCTACCCTAGGGAAGAGAGGGAATTTCCTTCACCCTAGCTAAGGAAGAGAGTTTCCTTCTCATTCCCTGCCTCTCAGCATCGCCCCATCGCCAGCCCTACAGAGGCCTTGTTTCGGGAGCAAGCAATTGATGATGGCGGGCCCGCACGTGTCAGGCACTTCACAACCCAAACATCGCCTACAAGGCCGAAAGCAAGAGCTATAGCAATTCCAACACTTTCGGCACCAACAGTTTCGGTTCCACCAGTGCCAAGTTATTCTGTGCCAGGAGCCCCCCTTTCCCGGGAAAGAAGGGAAGAAAGGGAAGGTCCTTTCCCTTAGCTAAAGAAGAGAGTTTCTTTCCCCTAGGGAAGAGAGTTCCAGGGAAGAGAGGGTTTCCTCTACCCTAGGGAAGAGAGGGTTTCCTCTACCCTAGGGAAGAGAGGGAAGGAAGTACCGGGGAATGGGCTGATCGGAGGACCAACTCCCCCCACTCCTCCCACTCCTCCCGGTAGGTCGGAGTGGTCCTCACTTCGTTCGGACCCTTCGGTCGGAGTGGTCCTCACTTCGTTCGGACCCTATCGGTCGGAGTTGTCCTCCTGTCGGAGGACCAACTCCCCCCACTCCCCTCCTCCCTTCGGTCGGAGTGGTCCTCACTTCGTTCGGACCCTTCGGCCTTTAGGCACTCGACCGATAGGGAGAGGGTCGGAGTTGTCCTCCGGACCCTTCATATAGAATTGGCACTACCGGGGGAAAGGAGGCGAGGCCAAGTGAGGGCGCACCCCACCTCTTCTTCATGGGAGGCGAGGCAAAGGGAGGGCCCAGGAAAACGCTACGCGTTTTCCTACGGGGGCCTAAAGGCCCCCTGCCCCCTTGGTGGGTGGGGTTTAGATAAGTACAGACCGTGACTGTTTCCTCTCTTTCTTGTTTTCCCAAGAAACCTAGAGGAGATCTACCGGTTTTTACGAGGGGTGAATGCATATGAGCCTTACAGGCTCGCTTCGCTCGCTCTTCTCCAGGTCCTTCTGTTCCGATGAATAATCCGATACCTTTCTTTTCGATGACACCTAGCAATGGGTTTTCTCCACTGGCAGCACTTAGCAATGGATTTTCTCCACAGCATTCAAATGGAAACTCTCCACAGCATTCGAATGGAAACTCTCCAAAGAGGAACCATAACGAGAAAACGGAAGTTGATGTTGGGGACGGAGATTACGAAGAAGGTGAAGTAAAGCATTTAAGTAGCAGCAATATCAGAAATCAGAAGATCCGGGGCCCCACACCCCATATTCAGTATGCGGCTTTCTATTCAATTTTTCCATTGCGAGAACTTATGTGCTGGGCTAGTTTAGGGCTCGCTTAGGGAACACTGGGAAGCGCACTTTCCAAGTCCCGGGAAGGGGTTGGGCGCACACCGCACAGGATACGGTAGGAACTTATCCGGAGTGAAGGGCCTGCTAGTGCAGCACACTCAGGTGGGATGCTTTCTCCTCCGTCTAGCGCCCACTTAGGGAATGGGATGTGCGGGCACGTGTCAGCGCGCGTATAGCGCTGGGGCAGGCGCCTAAGCCTAGCTACGCGCGCTGAGCCTAGGCCGCCTAAGCCGAGCCTATACGGGTTCATTAATTTAAAATTAGGGTTCATTAATTGAAAGCTATTAGGGTTCATTAATTTAAAATTAGTCGAATAATGAGGTGCGAGGGTCCCCCTCCCCCGGCACCCCACCCTTTTGAAGAAGAGTGCCCGCCTGCGTGTGAGTGGGTGGGCAAGAAGAGAGAACTGCCCGCGCCAATAGTTGTGGTTTAGTGGCGCTATTTAAGTGCGCCAGCGGAAGCGTAAAGAACCTTTCATTGAATTTCATTGAAAATGAAATTTCTTACTGCTGGGGCGAACTCTGCTGGGACTGAAACTGAAACTACAGCTGCTTCTGCTGCTGGGGCTACTGAAACTGCTGCATCGGAGAAACTGGCTACTCGCTACGTGGGAAAAGGCATCGACCTCATTTTCCCGGCACCCCATGAATGGATTCTCAAACATTTTCCATAACCCCATTTCCAACTCCTCTTTAAAGGCGGAATCATTTGTTGTCCCCCAACTCCTCCCGGTAGGTCGGAGTTGTCCTCACTTCGTTCGGACCCTTTTAAAGAACCTTTAATTTAGTTTCAATTCAATTTAAGGCCCGGTTCGCTCGGACCCGGCACCGAATTGTTCGATTGATGCGCGTCTCCCTCGCTTCGCTGCTTATCCGAAACGAGTGGGCTTTGGCCTTGTTGGGAGAGGCAGGATTCGAACCTACGTAGAAAACCTTCAACAGATTTACAGTCTGTCGCTTTTAACCACTCGGCCACTCTCCCCCCGTCGAAGAAGTGTAAGCTTCGGCCGAGAGCAATTGGGTAAGGGGGCTGTTTAAAGGCTGCGTTTACATTTGTTGCGTTGGAAGCACTTTAAAGTTCTATATACGAAATTATTTCGATTAATGAACAGGGATTCTTCGAATCCCTTTTAAAACTAAAGTAACTTAGGCTTTCGTTAATTTACGATACTTTTAAAAGGTTAAAATTAAAGATCGTAAATTAACGAAAGCCTAAGTTACTTTAGTTTAATTTCATTGAAAATTAAGTTACTTAGGCCAGGGCTACACGTTTGAAGCCCTTCGGAGGCTGAAGGCGAATACTACCCGAGTCTCTGCTTTCCCCTCCCGCCTCTGCCCCGCGCTAACCTCTTGCCCATCTGAAGGAGAGGGAAATAGGCCACCCAGTGAGGCAAGGGCATACAAGTCTTACCACTGCCATTTTTGAAGGCCTTTCCCTGCACTGTTCCTATATACATACGCAATTCGGGCGAGCGTAGCGAGCCACTTACCCCCGATAGGGGGTAAGGGTCCTGTGAGATGGTTCTGTAAGATGCCGTATGCGGCTAGAGGTCTACCCTAAGATGGTCCTTTCTTCCTATTAGAAAGCTCCTTACACCTTTTGGCTAACTGTTTCAAGGCTGCTTGTTGATCCGGTCCTTTCTTCCTATTAGAAAGCTCCCTACACCTTTTGGCTAACTGTTCCAAGGCTGCTTGTTGATCCTTGCCTTTACTTTTAGCTGGAGCTAGTAGTTTTGAAACACTCTCGAGTGAGTACCTTAATAAGGATCGAAAAAAACTTAATTGAAGAGGCTTAAGGGTCCTCCGACAGGAGGACAACTCCGAATTCCGATAGGGAGGAGTTGGCACTGCCAGGTCAGGACAACTCCGAATTCCGATAGGGAGGAGTTGGCACTGCCAGGTCAGGACAACTCCGACCGATAGGGAGGAGTTGGCCGGCCTTTTTCTTCCTTAAGTTTAGCCAACTCTGCCAAGTTCCTCATCCTTTTTAGCCAGTCCCTCCTCATGTTCCTTATCCTTTTTAGCCAGTTCCTCCTCAAGTTCCTTATCCCTTTCAGCTAGTTCCGCCCTAAGTATATAGGTTGCTTCACCAATATCGATCACTTCCTTGGGTTCAGTGCCAACCCATTCTCCCTTATCATTATAAACCTGATCCCTTTTAGTGTTCAACTTAGCATCTTTAAAGGCTTACACTGCTAGGTAAGGCAACGGGGAGGCTAGCACCCGCCCTGAACCAAGGTGGTAGGCCATACCTCCTATATACGTGAATTGCTAATGCAAGTGCAGGCCCTAGAGGAATTAGAAGAAATGCGGTGGGTGGATTCCGGCCCATGGCAAGGACGAGGAATGTACCGGGCATTCCCTTTAGGGGAGATCGTGTCAATTTACAATGTAGCGAATACTACTTGCTGTTGAGTGATCTTCGTAATCAAGAGATGGGGCTAGTTCTCTCTCCCCACTTAACTAACAAGCAATGGGGAGACTTATAGGGCTCGAATCCTGTCAAAGACGGTCTAGCCTTTCCCCTCTCTCGAACTCTTCCCAGGATGGTGAAGTTGAAGTCATAGAAGTAGTTTGGTGCTTGTGTTGTACTAATATTCAGGACTGTTTGTTTCTTGGGTGACTAGAGAACGCAGCGCAAAGGAGCGTTATGGCAAACTATATTGAACGCCTTTTCAATAAAGGGCCACCCTCACTTTTCCACTTACTACGGGACTACTGTGAAGCGCCGCACTATCACCACACTATAGTGGTGGAGGCGCGTAGCGCGGTGCCTACCTACCCCTCTCCAGAGAATAGGTTCCTTGTGCGATCGATCAGACGATCGCTCCTGTGAAGACGATTCCATATACTGCATTGTTCAAATGATCGCTTCTGTGAGAACTTTTTGAGTCAGACGAGCTTGAATTTCACTCGGCCCTTTGGACGCAACGAGCGCGCCCCTTTAAAAGTCCAAACTTGATTTCAGTTTCTTTCTCATTATTCGCTTTCTGCAAAAGGCAGGTTCTTCCATCTCCGGGAATGGATTCCCACTTTAAAAGCATGCTGACCGAGTGGCAAGCGCAGGAATGAGATGCAGCCAATCCCTCTAGGGGGTTCTTATTGCCTCTTTCGCCTCAACCATTGTGTACGAATCAACCCACTTTTAAAGGGCCGGATCTCTATGCCCCTAGCTAGCTGGGGCGGGGAACCACCACCTTTATGATATGGATTTTTCTCATAGTGAGAGCGCTTCTTCGTGTTAAGCACAGCTTTCACGCACAACAGGATGAGGAACAAGTTGTTCGCACTGGTGGTGAAGATGGCTCAAGAACCAGCCATCCTCTCCAGTCTTTGCAACCGGGGCCACAAGAAAGAAGGCTGCAGTGGAGCTGATCTAGCCTTAGCTGAGGTAAAGTTCAAGACGTAGCGCACACGTGAAGTAAACGAATCCCACTCTGTCGCTTACTCCAGACCCCTACTAAAGGTGGTCACTTACCCACTAGGCTACTGGGCGGGTGTATGTTCTACCCTACGTACTATGCCCCGACCCCCAACAGGGTAGTAAAGTTATTCAGATTACGACGTGGTGGGTGCCAACCTGCCTTTAGCCCACCACCGCCCGGAAGTGGAATCTTGCCTATGAAGTGCCTAGCGCTCCGCGCGTAATAGTGAGCTGGGCTTACGCCGCCTTTGAACTTGGGGTAGGGTAAGCCTTTAAAGGCGTCTGGGTATTTCAAGCACAAGGGGGGAAATACTTTAAAGGATTTCTGGAAGGCTTTAAAGGCTTGCTTGCTTTTTTGCTTCCTTCCAGAAATGCGCTACGCAGAGAAAGAAAATGAGAAAGAAGTGGGTACAACCTTTTAAACAAATCGTGTAGGGCAGAGCAGACGATTATAGCTTAGACCTAAGACGATTATCAACGTATAGCAGACGATCAGAGCAGACGATTCCCCATAGAAGATGATCGATTCTGAAAGACAGGACGATCAGACGATCTTTCCTTGAGATCCGACTAGGAGAAGACGATGCTTGGGCCCTTGATTCTCCCCCCCGCCGCCCTGGCCTTCCTTCCCTTCTTTCCTGCTCCAGGGTCCGAACGAAGTGAGGACAACTCCGACCTACCGGGAGGAGTTGGGCTAAGAGGAGAATCGAATTCTGATCGAGGCGTCTGATCGTCTTCCCCCAGTTTCTCTAGGGCCAAAGAATCGTCTGATGGATAACACTGGAAGCTTTTTTTCCCTCTCATAAAGCGTCAATGCGGCGGGAAGCCATCGTTGAAGCAGGGTAGCCTCGACGGACCTGCACGTGGAGACAGAGAGGGGACGTTAGCCTCATATGCCGGGGTCCGTTCTCCGGTGAGATTACGGGTTTCGTATGATAGTTACCTGCGGTGTCGAGCACGCGTAGCGTAGGGGTGGCGCGCTGCCGGCATGGACACGTCCTTGTGTGGAATTGAGCCGCGCTTTTAAAAGCGGCTTAGGCAGATCTTTCTGGGCGTTCGAGGCAAAAATGTCAAAAAACAACAAAAGACCTCCAACCAGACGATTATGCCCAACTCCCCCAACTCCTCCCGGTAGGTCGGGGTTGTCCTCACTTCGTTCGGACCCCTTTTAAAGCGTTACTTTAATTTAGTTTCAATTCAATTTAAGGCCTCGCTTCGCTCGGACCCTAGAGCAGAATTCGATTATAGCCCCCAGATAAGACGATTCTATCCCCCAGACCAACGATCAGACGATTCTGAGGAGGGGGAAGACGATCGATCTTGATCAGACGATTCTGAGGAGGGGGGAGACAATTATTCCTTAGATCAGACGATTATGCACGATCAGACGATGTTTGCGTAGAAGCAGACGCTCTTAAAGGCTTCAGCAGAATTCGATTATCCTCCTAGCCCCGGCGAGCGATCAGACGATAACCCAAAGCCCTAGATCCGGCAGACGAAGACAGAGACGATCGATGCGTCTTCTCTTTGCCGGCTAAATCACGTGTGCAAATTGCTAGGCTGGAAGCTCAGCTGCCGGGAGCACTTAGTAGTGAGAGTGGGAAAGGACTATCTAATAGGTGAATCAGGAGAAAAGGGATTCGAACCCTTAACCTTTGGTTTTGGAGACCATTGTTCTACCATTGGAACTATTCCCCTGAAGCGGCAGGTCGAAGAATCTCCGCTTATTATTTACGCCAATCTCTGGGTAAGAGTGCGAAGCTGATACCCAATGATACAGATCGCTCTGTTTTCGGGTCATAGTACTAACATGAATGACAAAGATCCAATCTCAGAAGAATCTTAGTCCAACAGAGCGAGGCCTCCGTAAGAGTAGTAGGCCCTTCCAGTACTTGGTAACTTAGACGGGGAGAACTTGGACTTTGGCAGGTCAGCCTGCCAGGCTGCCCTTGAAAGGGGGCGCTAACGCGCCCCCCTGCCCTTCGCTTTCGAGAACCAAAGTACTATCTATACGAAATTTTGTCGGGCAAGGGGGAGGCAGAAGACGCCAAAGCTTGAATCTGCTGCGTTAAAGTACGTGACTTTAATTTAAAAGGGTGAAAATGAGCTTTCACTTATTTACTGATTCCCCGATAATTCAAGGGCCGAGGTTGGCTGAGGAAGGTGGTGCTACTTTATTTTTCATGAAGGGATGGCAGTGAAGGGACGATTGCCCGCCAGAGTTGGTGGAAGGGCTCGGAAGCTCCTCTACCTTCGTTAAACTGGTAGGTCACTGGGGTCGAAGGCGCCGTTAGGCCTTCTTGTGGCTAGTGAACCTCCCATTGGGCCTATCGGCGTAGTCCCTCTCCCTGCAGAATGGTTCGCTCAATAGGGAGTAAAGGATTCCATCTTCGATGAAAGCGGTGTGTAGGTTAGGTTTTGGCATCCATCGATTCTCCCTCTGGAAGCGAAAAAGGGGAAACAAAGGTTTTGGCATCCATCGATTCTCCCTCTGGAGGCAAAAAAGGGGAGTCAAAAGGCGGTTTTTTCAACTTAATTTTCAATGAAATTAAATTAAAGTAACTTACCGGCGCATTAAAGTGCCCAAGCCTGCCATTTCGGATTCCCGCTCGCTAGCCGTAGCCAGCTTTCTATTTACGGGATTTGCTGCCACCACACAACACACCCAAGCAACCTAACAGGACATGGGCCCACTCACCTTTCGCGACCTTTTAAAAGGTGCACCATCCTGTGAAACCTTTCGCTCAACCCCGCCTTCCCTTTCGCTCAAGCTCAAGCACCATCCCCCATTCACCAATCCCCTATAGCGCCAATCGTGTATTGAATTGGGGCGGCTTCGCCCATGAAACAATCCCGCTCCAGAGGCTCTTTCTATCTACGTGATTCTGTGTGGTGGAGATGGGGTGGTGCTACGGCGAGAGGGCTGAAGGAAGGAGGGTTCAAGATCGTCTGCTCGAGGGGCAGAATCGGCTTTCTAGAAAGGCCAGATAGAGTTGTCGGAAAATCATCAACTGGGACTAAGGCTTAGGGAGGAGTTGTCCTCACTTCGTTCGGACCCCTTTTAAAGCGTTACTTTAATTTAGTTTCAATTCAATTTAAGGCCTCGCCCTTTAAATACCCTTTAGGGGGTCGAACCCAAAGCTATAGTCCCGGCGCCTTCGCCCGGAGAAAAAGCAAGTCCCGCCTTCGCCCAAAGCTAGGCACTGTGCGCCCGCTAGGCCGACCCAGAGCTAGTCCCGCCTGCCCAAAGCTAGGCCGACTTGCCCAAAGAAAGCTAGGCCGACTTGCCCACCCATCGATATGCACTCTCCTTCAAGCCTTCTCCGTTCCTTCTCGTGGAGGGAGATAAGAGAGAAAAAAAGCCCCACACCAGTATGGGAATCGTGCACCCGCCCACTTCCTTTGATCTGCACCTCCGCTTCCATTTAGCTAATCCCTACGTAACAGGCTTCATAGTGCAAGGACCACGATAGAGGGTCAGTCCGAATATTCCCTGCCTTCATATCCGGTTAGGTTGGGAGCGCTATAAAGTGGCGGAAGCTGTTCATCTTTCTTCGGTGAGATGGTCGTCAAGCCCGCCCCTTTCCTGTAGAGGCGCAATCATAGCTACTGCATATGGATAGGGAGGCTAAGATCCTTCATTCCGATAGAAAAAGCATCATTCCTCCTTTTAAAAGGGCCCTTTTAAAAGTCGGTAAAGAACCTTTCATTTAATTTCATTGAAAATTAAAGCAACTTTAAAGTAAAGCGCTTCCGTTAGCAGCAGCCGCTTCTCCTCACTAAGCGCACGCGCCCACAATCTGGCTTCTCCACTAAGCAGCAGGAGGCGCCGGCTCCTCGCTTCACGCGCACCACGCAGCAGTGGGCCCATAAGAGTTCCAACTCTTTTGGAAGGTCAGGTAAAGCGCTGCTTCTGGCAAGTCAGCAAATAAATCCTGCATCTTCTTTTGGCAGGTATATCTGCTTGCGTTCTCACTCCAGAGCCCCACGTGATAAATAGAAACCGTAGACTCCCGTATCCAGCTGACATGAATAGCTACACAATCGAACGTTTTTCTGAGCTTTGCGTAGGTACTTTAAAGCGCTCAAAAATGGTTTTGGTGGAGAATTCTGAAGAATATTTGAACAGCTACTTCTCTAGAAGCAGCAGCGTATTCCCTAGTAAGAAACTCTTGAAAAACTTCTGGTAATGCTTAATAGGCTGCTGGTGCCGGCTGCATCAGCGGTGGCTGGTTAAGGAGAGGCTATTGGTGCTGCTAGGCTGATGTTTAGAATGTTGCTGTTGCTAGTTAAGAGGCTGCTAATAGTGCTTAATAGGCTGTTGCTGGTGCCGGAGGCTATTGATGCAATGGAGGCTGTTGGTTAGACTTCCGGTGGTACGATTGCTGCTGGTGCTTAGAAGGCTGCGGCCGCCCCCTGCAAACGCTTAGTCTAGTGGTGCTTGAGCCTTAGAAAGGGCTGCCCTTTTAAAAGCGCTGTTGTCCTAAGTAACCTTTCATTTTCAATGAAATTAGATTAAAGTAACCACGGCTTTTTCCTCTTCGAAAAGGTTGGCGCAGCACAAATCGCTTCTACCACGATATTCCAGTCCTTCGGGTTCATGTTCAGAATCTTGAATTTTATCCAACCATTCCTGCTGAATCTTCTCCTGCCGACGAATCCTCTACCTCCGTCGAATCTTAGACCAACTCCTCCCTTCGGAATTATTTGTTGCCCTCCTGTCGGAGGGCAGGGGGCCTTTAGGCCCCCGCGGGGGGCGCGTAGCGCCCCCCTGCCCTTGAATACGAATCTTCTGCTTCTGTTGAATCTACCATTTCCGCTGAATCCCCGACGCCTGCGGAAAAGACTCCTGGGAGGAGGAGCTACGGGCCCTGCGACAGCTACAGCATACCCACCTTTCATTGAATTAGGAAGAAAACCTTTGACCCTTTTTTCACGGTCACGCCAAATCCTGGTTGGTTCAATCCAAACTCTTTTTTTGTTTAATCGTTCCGGTGAAAAAAGGTTCGGTTTACATGGTTCTGGCCAAACGATTCTTGGTGAACGAAGCCCTTCCGCTTCTTCCGAGTCTTGGATTCCAACAAGATTCAAAACCCATGGCACTCTTGCTGTCGGGGGGAAAACGCGGGACGCGTTTTCCCCCAAAACGCTAACGCGTTTTGCCTCATCCTGAGAAAATATGACAGGAGTTTTCAGTCCCGTATTCACCAGGACCATGTTCTGTGGGTGTAATAGTTTCATAATCCCCTTGTTCCCACATTACAATGGTTTCACTGAATATTTCAAAGCGCTTTCACGTAATGGAATAAAACTAGAATTGTGTGTGGGGAATAATTGACTAAAGCTCGTTCTGCTTCCCTTTCTTCTTGTTCAGTCTCCCGCAACAACTTCTGAAGTTGGGGTCTGTTTCGAATATTTATGAGAGTTTTTAACAAATAAGAGAGACTTTAAAGGGCGCCCCTTTAAAGGCTTCGAAGCAAAACGAATGAAGACGTAAGGGAGGGAAGGAAGGACATTTAAGCGATGAAATCACCATAATTCGAATACTTTCCTTTGGCATAGCATGCCGACTTCTTGGATCGTCGGCATCCAGGATTGATCCGGCTTCTAATTGACCAATCAGGGGCGTGATAGCGGAATACAAGGAAAAAGCCGGCCGCCAATAGTCACGTAAGGTGCCTCCACTGGTTGACACCCAATCCAACCTAACAGTAAGCGATCAGCCAGAAGCACCCAAAACAGTCTTTAGTGAAGGAGTTAAGAACTTGAACTACGTACTGCAGAAGTGTTCGGAAAAAGTTCTCCTCATAGGGTCCACCGTAGCGTTGCTTTCTCTCCCTCTGGGGGATTCAGCAGAATATCTTTGAGTTCCGGGTGTCTCGCCAAGTTTGATTTCACTTCGGTCCTTTTAAAAGGTCCTGTGATATTTCTACCGAGGCCTTAAAGAAATCCTTACTGACAATACTCGTTGGTTGTGGCTCAATGTGTTTACTGCCGTCTCCTTCGATAGCCAAAAGACCGTCAGGCTGACCGTCCGGAGATATGAGCTGGACGGCCAGATTGAAAGAAGATGCCCTTTAAAGTCGTTGAGAATTGAAATTAGTCGCTCTCGGCTTCCCACAGTATCGGGTAAGTCGAAAACGATATAACCCGAATTTCTTTTGGGAGCCGAATCCAGAATGGCAGAGAAGAATGCCACACTGGGATCAGTAGAACATATGTAGGATGACAAAGAAGTGTCTTCGTCACCAGACGAAGACTCTTCGGATGAGGCCTCCGCGGTTGTTCCTTCGTTCTGCTGTGGCGTCTCCTCGCAGCGGGGCCGCTTTTGGCGGCTGCTGTTTCCTGGGGAGGCGGCGTGGACGACCAGCATCTGGTTGGCCCAAAGTGGAGAAGAAGCCAACACCAACATAGGTTGATGCAATATCATCATTTGTGGTTCGGGACACACAAATGAAGTCCAAAGTGCTCGAGAAAAGGTTACTAGAACCCGCTTTTAAATGTCTCACTATGAACAAGACAACATAGATTCTAGAACAAGAAAGAGCTCCCGAAATCCTAGAGTACGGATAAGAGACACGGCGTGTTAGAGCCTGCCATTATATTCCTTCGATTGCTTGAACGTGCTTTGGCTATCTTGCGTAAAGCTGAATTAGGTTTTTTCGGTGTTCTTGTCGAAACACGCAGGCATACTCCAAACTTTTGAGGACATTGATTTGAAGCTCGAGTACGTGTTTTGTGCCGTTTTGCCTCTCTGCAATGACGAAGCAATTGATTTATGGTAGGCATCGCTGACTCTTGACCCAATTCATTTCGTTACTTGAGATATGAGATCCACACTTGAGTTGGGCGCGACTTTAAGTGCCGCGTTTTCCACCACAATTGTGGTTCTTCCGCGAAGCGGAAGCCTAACACCCCTGTTTCCTCCCGGATACCTGGGACCTTTCCTTTGGGTGGAATGGGGAGACAGGATCGGGTTCGGAAGGATAGTGGCGGGAAAAAGAGTAAGGACGACTTTAAAAGGCCTAAGAACCTTTAATTTTCAATGAAATTAAATTAAAGTAACCTCACCTTTCAATGCAATAGATCTTAACCTCTCGCATAGCATGCCGACTTCTTGGATCGTCGGCATCCAGGATTGATCCGGCTTCTAATTGACCAATCAGGGGCGTGATAGCGGAATACAAGGAAAACACTATCGAAGCCATTTAGCCAATAGTCACGTAAGGTGCCTCCACTGGTTGACACCCAATCCAACCTAACAGTAAGCGATCAGCCAGAAGCACCCAAAACAGTCTTTAGTGAAGGAGTTAAGAACTTGAACTACGTACTGCAGAAGTGTTCGGGAAAGGTGAGGCCAATAGTGATGCAAAGACTGGTCCTATGGCAGCTACCCCTCCCAATTTGTTAGGGATACTTCGCGAAATGGCATGAATTGGTAAGAAATACCATTCTGGTACAATATGAGCCGGGGTGGGCATCGGATTAGCTGGGATATAATTGTCGGGATGTCCTAAGGCATTAGGCGCATAGAAGAGCCAAAGAGAGAAAGAGAGGGCAAAGGCTACCCAACCCACTAGATCTTTCACGTAAAAGTATGGATAAGGAGCGATTTTATCCGCAGAGGAATGAATACCCAATGGATTATTGGATCCATATTGATGTGGGGCAGCCAAATGAAGAATACTAGCGCCTGCAATGAGAAAGGGGAGTAAGTAGTGAAGGCTGAAGAAACGATTTGGGGTGGCATTGTCTACGGCGAAACCCCCCCAAAGCCAAGTGACTATAGTGTCTCCCACTACGGGTATAGCACTGGCTAAGCTGGTAATTACTGTAGCTCCCCGAAAGCTCATTTGACCCCGAGGTAGTACGTACCCTATAAAAGCAGTCACAATCATTAATAGTGAGATGACCACTCCAAGGCACCAAACAAATTCTCTAGGACTGGTATAACTTCCGTAGTATAAACCACGGAAGAAATAGAGATAAACTACAATGAAGAACATACTAGCCCCATTGGCATGCATATAACGAAGCAACCAGCCTCCTTTTACATCTCTCATAATGTGTTCCACGCTGTGGAAAGCTGGATCGACATGAGGTGTATAATGCATGGCTGGGAAAACGCCGGTAATGGTCTAAATTACTGAACGAATAGCAGCTAACGAACCGAAACCCCACCAATGACTCAGATTGCTCGGGGTTGGATAATCTATCAAATGCTAGTTAAGCGTAGAAGAGACGGGTTGTTTGATAATCGAAAGTCGTCTGGCACTCATAGTGGAGTTTTTTGTTCGGTTTGTTTTTGTCCAACTCCAACTCCTCCCTATCGGTCGGAGTTGTCCTGAACGGACCCTATCGGGAGTTGTCCTGAACGGACCCTATCGGGAGTGTAGGCCAACTCCTCCCTTCGGAATTCGGAGTTGTCCTCGCTTCGCTCGGACCCAGACGGGAGGACCAACTCCTCCAACTCCTCCCTTCGGTCGGAGTGGTCCTCACTTCGTTCGGACCCTACAGGTCGGAGTTGCCAACTCCCCCCACTCCTCCCGGTAGGTCGGAGTTGTCCTCACTTCGTTCGGACCCTTTTAAAGGTCGGAGTTGTCTTCCCTTCGGTCAGACCCTATGGGCAGGGGGGCCTTCGGCCCACCTTTAAAGGGGCCGAAGGCCCCCTGCCCTGATATTCAAGAGTTTTTGTGCCCGTTACAGTGCTGCTTCTACTCGCCCCGGCCCGTGCAGAGTGTGGAAGAAGTACGATTAACATGTTCATTCTTTTCCCCCTCCTAGGCTACCCGTTAGAATTATTGAACCGATCCAATGATACTTGCCAAAAGGAGTAGTGTGGATTGGAACTGGAAGCTCCGTCAGAAGAGTATTTCAGAGCTTCCCTTTCTCTTTTGAGGTGGGCACTTCTATAGAAAGTTAAAACTCCCCTTCCAGCAACAAAATCTAGGGTCCGAGCGAACCTTTTATTTAATTAAAAGGGCAACTCCTCCAACTCCTCCCTTCGGTCGGAGTGGTCCTCACTTCGTTCGGACCCTTCGGCCTTTAGGCACTCGACCGATAGGGAGAGGGTCGGAGTTGTCCTCACTTCGTTCGGACCCTTAAATTGAATTGAAACTAAATTAAAGTAACGCTTTAAAAGGAGGAGTTGAAGGATTTGAACACATTCTGGATAAAAGAAGGCTCCTAGGGTTTGGCGCCACCACTGAAGCCCTGCCTAGCCTTCTTCACGAACTTTCATTTCATGGTTTTTCAAATTACTTTTAAGCGATTTCGAGGAGCACTTCACTTAAATGCATAGTTTTTAAGTTTCTCTCCAGGGCTACCATAGCTTCTTGTAAAACCTCGACCTCAATAGGAGTGAGGTCGGCGTCGTATGGCTTCCGCTTAAGGAATTCATGCTCGGAGATGTTGAAGGCCAAAAAAGATCTTCTGCACACTCATAAAGCTCGAGTGCTCTTACTCGGCAGGGGATCGCCCTCCGTGGCTGCTTGCAAGAGTAAATATTGACTCTTTTCCACCGGAACCTCACATGACTTTAGGACTTTAAACTTCTTTTCCTTCCAGCAACACCCAGAAGTGGCGGCACGAGGAGGGGGAAGGCGGAGCTAGTGGCGAAGGACGGGGACGGATGACTCTATGCTGCTGCTTGGTGTCAAAGATGATTTCAGGGTTCTCCAACTCCTCCAACTCCTCCAACTCCTCCCGGTAGGTCGGAGTGGTCCTCACTTCGTTCGGACCCTTCGGCCTTTAGGCACTCGACCGATAGGGAGAGGGTCGGAGTTGTCCTCACTTCGTTCGGACCCTATCGGCCTTTAGGCACTCGACCGATAGGGAGAGGGTCGGAGTTGTCCTCCTGTCGGAGGACCCTTTTTTGATTCAATGTTGTTTTTGAGGTTTTTCGTGTAGAAGCAAACCGAATTACTCGATGAATTTTCCATGTTGTCAACTTGTTATTTGTGCCGTGAGCGCGGCTCAGCCTCGAAATTTTGTAATGGATGTTTCTTGGAGCAGCCCACCACCCTGCCCTCAGGCTCGGCCCGTAGTGGTTCTCCCAGGCCCTGCCGAAGCTGGACCAGGGGACCCACGACCCGGCCCTTGCCCTCCGAACATTGTATGGGTGTTTTTGGAGCAGCCCCTCCACCCTGCTCTCAGGCTCGGCCCGTAGTCTCCCAGGCCCTGCCGAAGCTGAACCAGCCCGGGCCTTGCCAACTCCTCCAACTCCTCCAACTCCTCCCGGTAGGTCGGAGTGGTCCTCACTTCGTTCGGACCCGGTAGGTCGGAGTGGTCCTCACTTCGTTCGGACCCTATCGGTCGGAGTGGCCCTCCTATCGGAGGGCCCTCGAAACAGAGTTGATCTCTCCCTATACAGACGACAGCGAAGTGATGCGTACTTTCCCCTGGCAGCTGTCCGGGTGTTTTCGGTAAGAACCTTTAATTTTCAATGAAATGAAATTAAAGTCATTTTACTTTCTAGGCGATAGGCACCCAGCTAGCTGTAGGGGTCGGACCTCCACTGTAAGGGGCGGAGTGGCTTTATTCGAGAATCCATTCTATCTACGTGATTCTATTGGAAAAGCGTGCGTTTGATTGCGGGGGCCGGTTTGGCGGAGGCAGGGTTCGAACCTGCATGCTTGGGTCATGAGCCCAACGAGTTAGCCAATTACTCTACCCCGCGATTGGGTAGCGTCCCGCTTCGCGGGAATTTACGTTTAAAGTCATGTATTTTAGACGTTTCGAATTGATTGATTCGGCATGGATAGGTGAGCCCAATTGGAGAAAGCGCGAACCAAGATTTCTTCTTCTTACTCTTCCTATTACTCGCTGTAAAATCAATGTGCAATGGGGCCCGAAGGGTCGATAGACGGGAAGCGTAGCCTGCAAGAAAGTCTTTCGGCCTCCCACCTCTTTAAAACCTCCACGATACCTTAAGTGGGCCTGGCAAACCCCGGCTCAGCGTGGGACGCTAAGCCACTCTAGTAAACTATTAGGGGGGAAACTTCCGTACAAAAAGGGAAATACAAAGTTACAAAGACTTTTTAATTTCAAAATTAAAAAGTCCTTGTGAATTTGAACCCCTATCTATTATTTATA